GATAAGCTTATATTAACCCGTTCAAAATTTTAAATAAATATTAGATTAAATCAATATTAGATTTAAATATTAGACAATATTAGATTTAAATATTAGATTATTTAATTATTTATTCATTAAATATAAATTTTTTTTATTTAAATTAACTTTTAGAGATAAATATTAAATTTGAATAAATTATCATATTGAATAAATTATCATAAAACTTTTGTATAAAATAAATTTTGTTCTAATTCTAATGTTCTAATTCTAATAAATAAATAAATTCTTTTTATTATTTAAAAATTTTTTATATATATATATTTTATATATATATAAAATAAAAATATTTAGAATAGAAATATTTTTAATTTTTAGTAAAAAATAAAAATTTGAATGAGAAGCCGTATGAAATGAAAATTTCATGTACGGTTTTGTAAAGTAACATTAAAGGTAACTTTTTTGTTAACTTTTTCACTACAACACCAAAAAAACCAAACTCTGCCTTGCGTAAAGTAGCAAGAGTAAGATTAACTTCTGGATTTGAAATCACAGCTTATATACCTGGTATTGGTCATAACTTACAAGAACATTCTGTAGTATTAGTAAGAGGAGGAAGAGTCAAAGATTTACCTGGTGTAAGATATCATATTGTTAGAGGAACTCTTGATGCTGTAGGAGTAAAAGATCGTCAACAAGGGCGTTCTAGTGCGTTGTATATTATTATTTTAATACTTGTATTATAAATTAATACCATGTTAATTGTTAAAACATGTAAATATAGCTAACTGTAAAATAGAAATATTGTAAAGGGACTAAAGCAGGCTAAAACAAATAAAATATTCAAATATCTAAGGTTTATTTATTAAATAGAAAAGTATTCCCTAACTTATTTTTAATAAAAAAATGGAATAACTTTAACTTTTTTAGAACAAGTTAAAGGAAAAAACAAAAACTAAAAAATTAACATAATTTTTTTTTATTTTTTTATTAAACCTAAAGATTTTACCGTAAAATCAATAAAATACAAGATTTTCTGAAAAAAGAAAACGGATACTCAATTTAAAATGAGTAAGTATTAAAAATTAAAAAAATATATATGTATATTTTTTTAATTTTTAATATCGAAAGCCGTATTCAATAAAAGTTGTACATACGGTTTGAAGGGAGATTTTTAATACTTTTAATTAATCTACCCTACAATATGGAGTAAAAAAGCCAAAATAAACTATTTAGTTTTTTAATTTTAATAAATTATTTAATTATTTTTTAATATTATGTCACGTCGCAGTACTATAGAAAAAAAAACGGGAAAATCCGATCCAATTTATCGTAATCGATTAGTAAATATGATGGTTAATCGAATTATTAAACATGGAAAAAAATCATTGGCTTACCGAATTCTTTATAAAGCAATGAAAAATATTAAACAAAAAACGAAAAAAAACCCACTATCAGTTTTACGTCAAGCTATACGTAGAGTAACTCCTAATGTAACAGTGAAAGCAAGACGTTTAGGTGGATCAACTTATCAAGTACCAATTGAAATAAAATCTGCACAAGGAAAAGCTCTTGCTATTCGTTGGTTATTAGGAGCATCTAGAAAGCGTTCAGGTCGAAATATGGCTTTTAAATTAAGTTATGAATTAATAGATGCTGCTAGAGACAATGGGGATGCAATACGCAAAAAAGAAGAAACTCATAGAATGGCTGAAGCTAATAGAGCTTTTGCTCATTTTCGTTGATTTTTTCTAAGAATAAAAAAAATGTATTTTTTTTTAAAATGAAAAAAAAAGAATATACATAACTTTTTTAAAAAGAATTAATATTTTGTAAATAAGTTATTAGTAAAAATTCTAGTAATTTTTACTAATAACTTATTTACAAAATATACAAATACTAGAATTTTTTTACATATCGAGAAAATTTTTATGGATTTAGAATTTGATCTTTCTTTTTTTTATGCAAGTACTATTTTGCCTGAATGCATTCTTATTTTTTCCTTAATAATTATTTTAATATTAGATTTAATTTTAGAAATAAAAAATAAATCTTTATTATTTTATATTTCTTTATTAAGTTTATCATTAAGTATTATTGTTTTACTTTTTCAATTACAAAAAGAATCCACTATTAGTTTTTCAGGTAATTTTCAAGATGATAACTTTAATAGAATATTTCAAATTTTTCTAGCTTTATGTTCAATATTATGTATTCCTTTATCTATCGATTTTATTGAATGTACAAAATTGTCAATAACGGAATTTCTTATTTTCATATTAACAGCAACTATAGGAGGAATGTTTTTATGTGGCGCTAACGATCTAATTACTATTTTTGTATCTCTAGAATGTTTAAGTTTATGTTCATATTTATTATCTGGTTATACTAAAAAAGACGTTCGATCTAACGAAGCTGTTATGAAATATTTACTTATAGGTGGAACAAGTTCATCTATTTTAATTTATGGTTTTTCTTGGTTATATGGCTTATCAGCAGGAGAGTTTCAACTTCAAAAAATAGCGAATGGACTTATAAATACAGAAATGTATAATTCTTCAGGAACTTTACTTGGACTTATATTTATTATTGCAGGAATTGGATTTAAACTTTCTTTAGTACCTTTTCATCAATGGACTCCCGATGTATATGAAGGAGTGTGATTCGTTTTCTATAAATAAAAAACATAATTTTTTATTGTGTTTATGATATTTATAAATATTTTATAGACATGCAAAATAAAAAAAATTATTATTTTCACTAAAAATAAAACATAACTTTTATTAAATAAAATTTTTTTAATAAATTTAAATTAAATCTAGAATAAAACAAAGTTAAAATAATAAAAAAAATAAGTTGATTATTAGGGGTAATTTGGAAAAAAATGGTATAAATAAAATAAATTAAAAATTTTAAGTATTTAAAAATATTATTCAGTAATCTTTTTTCCTTCAAGGATTATAAGTGTAGTATACATATCCATTTGAAAAAAAAGCCCTAAAATAAAAAATTCATGACTATTAAAACGAAAAAATTTAGATTTTTTTTATTCAATAACAAAAGTAATTGAAATTTTGAGATTAAAAAAAAGAACTAAAACAGGATTCCTCGTAAAGTTTAATTTTAATAAAATTATAATATTTAATTTTCAAAATTTTATATGCATACACGAGGAAAGTAATTTCAATTTAGACTATTACTTAGGAGCTGTGTGAAATAAAAATTTCATGCACAGTTTTGAATGAGAGAAAAGAATGAGTAATCTTCGTTTCGATTCTAACTCCCCTACACCAGTCGTTGCTTTTCTTTCAGTTGCTTCAAAAGTAGCAGGTTTAGCTTTATTAGCTCGTCTTTTGAATATTGTTTTTCCCTTTCTTTTTAACCAATGGCATTTTATTCTAGAAATATTAGCTATTTGCAGTATGATATTAGGTAATTCAGTAGCTATTACTCAAACAAGTATGAAACGTATGCTTGCCTATTCTTCAATAAGTCAAATTGGTTATTTAATGATTGGAATAATTATTGGGGATTTTAATGGATATACAAGTATGATAGTTTATTTACTATTTTATATATTTATGAATTTAGGAATTTTTGCTTGTATTATATTATTTGGATTACGTACAGGAACAGATAATATTCGAGATTATAGTGGATTAATTTTAAAAGATCCTTTATTAACATTTTCTCTTGCTTTATGTTTATTATCTTTAGGAGGTATCCCCCCATTATCTGGGTTTTTTGGAAAACTTTATTTATTTTGGTGCGCATGGAAAGATGGATTATATTTTCTAGTTTTTATAGGGCTTTTCACAAGTATTATTTCTATATATTATTATTTAAAAATAGTTAAATTATTAATTACTACAGAAAATAAAGAAATTACTTCTTATATACAAACATATACTGGATTTTCTTTTTCCATCTTTTACAAAAATTCAATTGAAATTAGTATAATTATTTGTGTAATTGCTTCTATGTTTTTAGGAATATTTATGAATCCCATTATTAATCTACTCCAAACTAATTTGAATTTAAATAGTTTCACACATATTTAATATATATATTTTTTTATTATTAAATATTTTTATTCTATTAGTAAAAATTTTAATTTGTTTTTTTACTTATGCTATACATATAGCATAAGTAAAAAAACAAATTAAAATTATATTTTTTATTTTTACTATTATATAATAATTATTATATAATAATTGATTAAATATAATAATTTTTTTCTAACAAGCCTTGATGGTGAAATGGTAGACACGTAAGACTCAAAATCTTATGCTTTAAAGCGTGGAGGTTCGAGTCCTCTTCAAGGCAGTATTTTTTTAATAATAAAAAAAATAATCTTATGTTATACTATTTATTTGATATCGATGATTTTATTAAACTAAAAAGAAAATAATATTTATTTTATTTAAAATATTTTTATTAATATTATTAATCTACTAATTATACTGATATAAAAAAGATATAAAAAATTATAAATAAAAATCAGATGATATTTTTTAGTATTGTAAACTAAACACTAATATAATAAACATATGGAAGTAAACATTCTTGCATTTATTGCTACTGCATTGTTCATTTTAATCCCTACAGCTTTTCTATTAATTCTTTATGTACAAACAGTTAGTCAGGGTAATTAATAATAATTTTTTTTTTTTCAATTATTAAGAATCTTGGATTTATCAAATAATATTGTATTTTTATTTAAATATTTAGTTTTTTACAATATTAAAATTTAAGTTAAAAAAACTAAAAAAATTATATATAATTTTTTTAGTTTTTTTAATTTCATTTATTTATTTATTTATTATTATATGATTCATATAGAATTAGGGCCTAGCACTATAGTAGGAATAGGCCTTATTATAGTAGGTATACTTTTATATGCCCTTCGAATAAGGGAACTTAATGTATCTAGAGGTGTGATTTAGAATGTACTTAAATAAATTCTAAAATTTCAATTTATTTATTAATAATAATAAATAGAAAACTTGAAAAAAAAAATTTAATTTATCTAAAAAAAATCTATGGTTAAATTTTAACTTATTTTTCTAACATTCCGCAAACATATTTGAATTTTAAAATTAAAATGGAATTATAATTATATAAAAAATGAAAAAAAAAAGGTCTGTTATATATTATTGTTATATATTATATAGAGCTTTTATTTAATTAATTTTTTATTTCTCTAGAAATAAAATAATTTAATCCACGAAATAATAAATGAACCTAAAGATATTATTAAAATATTTGTAACATTAATGTTACAAATATTTTTTTTAATTAACTAAGTACCAATAAAATAAACCTATTTTTTTAAATTATTTTAAATAGGTAAAAGACAATCCAAAAAGTTTATATTTAAAATTATTTTTTTACACTTACATACTTACTTGGATTTAGAGTATTTAAAATTTTAAATTTTTTTATTTTAATGCTTAAGCCATAAAGAAATTAACATATCATATATGGTTTTTAGAGAGGGGCATGTAATTAAAGAAAAACATTAACCTATCTCAATATTATGATTCTTTTTTTTCATCTATTGGCTTATTATGTGGGGGAATTCTTATTTTTCAAGGTTGGCGCTTAGATCCAATTCTTTTATTATCACAAATACTTTTAAGTGGAACAGCTATTTTTTTTATAGCGGAAAGTTTATATTTACGTAATAATAAGATTAATTTTACAATTTTTTCTAAAGAAAAAAATAATCCTTTTATTTTAAAAAAAAAAGATTTAAAAGAAAATACAACTTATAAAAAAATGAAATTAAGAAGAAAATTTTATAAAGGATGGGAAAAAATTGATTATACTTTTTTTATTTCTTATACAATTTAAATAGTATAATCTAATTAGTTTAATATTTTTTATTTTTAATATTAAAAATAAAAAATATTAAACTAATTCATTTTTCAATTGGATTTTTTAATTTACTTTATTTTATCCCTAATTTATTTTATCTCTAAACTAAAAGTAAAAAAAAATACAAAAATTATCCTTATAACACCAAAAATAATATTAATTACTATATATGTTTTTATGAATGTTAAATCTAAATTTCTATTTAGTTAATAAATATTTATTTATTTTTTATAATTTTTTTTAATTTCAATTTATATCTCTACTTTATAAATATATATATAGTAATTAATTATTATTTTTTTATAATAACACTTGCTTTTTTTTCTCATTTGATTTATTCTTAATATTAGGGTTGTCTATTAATAATAGATTTAAATAGAAAAGAAAGTAATAGGCTATATCAAAATATAGAGCAATACCTTTTTTATTTAAAATATGACATAATAGATAATCCAAATCTTTTTTATATTTTGTTTACAGTATTATTAAGGCGACACCCAGATTCGAACTGGGGATAGAGGATTTGCAGTCCTCTGCCTTACCACTTGGCCATATCGCCTTTTTTTCTAAATAAAAGTTTTGGTAAAAATTGTATAAGTTTTTTTTATTACTAGAATTTTTTAATTTATTAATAATAAATTATATTATTATAAAACTTAATTAATTTTTAATCAAGTATCTTTTTTTTTTTAGATTTTAAATAAAAAAATAAAAAAACATTTAACATGATGAAAAATTATAATAAAATAGAAAAGCTTAACAAAAATATTTTTTTTTATGCAATTAGATATAAAATAAAAATAATTAGATTTGTTATTATAAAACAAACTCTAACACTATTTTAAAGGAAGAAAAAACTACGGAAATTTTTGTACTCCCTGAATTTGGAAAAATACAATTTGAAGGATTTCATCGTTTTATTTATAAAGGTTTAATTGAAGAACTTAGTTATTTTCCTAAAATTAAAGATGCAGATCATGAATTTGAATTCCGATTATTAGATAAAGAATACAAATTAGCAGAACCTTTAATAAAAGAAAGAGATGCTGTATATCAATCAAATACATATTCCTCAGATTTATATGTACCAACTCAATTAGCTCAAAAAAGAAAAAAACAAAAACAAACTGTATTTATTGGAAGTATTCCGTTAATGAATTCTCAAGGTACTTTTGTAGTTAATGGTGTTGCAAGAGTAATTATTAATCAAATCTTAAGAAGTCCAGGTATTTACTATAATTCAGAGCTAGATCATAACGGGATTTCTATATATACAAGTACGATTATTTCCGATTGGGGAGGAAGATTAAAATTAGAAATTGATACCAAAACGAGAATTTGGGCTCGTATAAGTAAAAAACGAAAAGTTTCTATTTTAGTTTTATTACTAGCAATGGGTCTAACTATAAAACAGGTTTTGGACAGTGTTTGTTCTCCAAAAATTTTTTTAGACGTCCTAAAGAAAAAAAAAAAAAAAGAACAGCCTCAATCTACTGAGGATGCTATAGTAGAGCTTTATAAACAATTATATTGTATAGGCGGAGATATTGTATTTTCGGAATCTATACGTAAAGAATTACAAAAAAAATTTTTTCAGCAAAGATGTGAATTAGGAAAAATTGGTCGATTAAATTTGAATAAAAAACTTAATCTTAACGTACCTGAAAATGAATATTTTTTATTACCACAAGATATTTTAGCTGCTATAGATTATTTAATAAAAATAAAGTTTGGTATTGGTACACTTGATGATATAGACCATTTAAAAAACCGTCGTATTCGCTCCGTAGCAGATTTATTACAAGATCAATTAAAATTGGCATTAACACGTTTGGAAAATTCAGTACGACAAATTCTACGTGGAGCAACTAAGCGAAAACGTTTACCTAGTCCTAAAAGTTTAATTACTCCAACTCCATTAATTGCTACTTTTAAAGAATTTTTCGGATCACATCCTCTATCCCAATTTCTAGATCAAACTAATCCATTAACAGAAATAGTTCATAAACGAAGATTAAGCTCTTTAGGTCCTGGAGGATTAACACGACGAACAGCTAGCTTTCAAGTACGAGATATTCATTTTAGTCATTATGGACGTATTTGTCCTATTGAAACATCAGAAGGTATGAATGCCGGACTTATTGCATCATTAGCAATTCATGCAAAAGTAAATAATTGGGGATCTTTAGAAAGTCCTTTTTATAAAATATCTAAAATTTCCAAAGAAGAAAAAGTTATTTATTTATCTGCCGGAGAAGACGAATATTATCGAATAGCTACTGGAAATTGTTTGGCTTTAGATCAAGATACACAAAAAATACAAATAACTCCAGCTCGATATCGACAAGAATTTTTAGCTATTGCTTGGGAACAAATACATCTTCGAAGTATTTATCCTTTACAATATTTTTCTGTTGGCGCTTCTTTAATTCCTTTTTTAGAACATAATGATGCAAACCGTGCTTTAATGGGATCTAATATGCAACGTCAAGCGGTTCCACTTATAAAACTTGAAAAATGTATTGTAGGAACAGGTTTAGAAAGTCAAGCAGCTCTTGATTCTGGAAGTGTTCTTATTGCAAAACAAAGTGGAAAGATTCTATATACTGATGGTAAAAAAATAAATTTGATTGATATTAATAAAAAAAAAACAACTACATTTTTAACAATATATCAGCGCTCAAATAATAGTACTTGTATGCATCAAAAGATACAGGTTACTCGACAAAATTTTTTGAAAAAAGGACAAATTTTAGCAGATGGTGCGGCAACTTTAAAAGGAGAATTAGCTTTAGGAAAAAATATTTTAGTAGCATATATGCCATGGGAAGGATATAATTTTGAAGACGCAATACTTATTAGCGAACGTCTAATATATGAAGATATTTATACATCAATTCATATTGAAAGATATGAAATTAAATCTCGGACTACGAGTCAAGGCCCTGAAAAAATTACTAAAGAAATACCTCATTTAGAAAATAGTGTACTGCGTCATTTAGATAAAAATGGGCTTGTATTATTAGGATCATGGGTAGAAACAGGAGATGTTTTAGTAGGAAAATTAACACCTCAGGAAACAGAAGAATCATTACGTGCTCCAGAAGGAAAACTATTACAAGCTATATTTGGTATTCAAGTAGCTACTGCAAAAGAAACTTGCCTTAAAGTTCCTTCAGGCGGAAAAGGACGAGTTATTGATGTACGATGGATTTCTAAAAAAGAAAATTCTAGTAATTATGAAAAAATAATACATGTTTATATAGCACAAAAGCGAAAAATACAGGTAGGGGATAAAGTAGCTGGAAGACATGGTAATAAAGGTATTATTTCAAAAATTTTACCTAGACAAGATATGCCATATTTACAAGATGGCACACCAATTGATATGGTATTAAGTCCCTTAGGAGTACCTTCGCGAATGAATGTAGGACAAATTTTTGAATGCTTACTTGGTTTAGCAGGGCATTTCTTAAAAAAACATTATCGAATAACCCCTTTTGATGAAAGATATGAACGAGAAGCTTCGAGAAAATTAGTTTTTTCAGAACTTTATGAAGCAAGTACGAAAACAGGAAACCCTTGGTTATTTGAAACTGAAAATCCTGGAAAAAGTCGTTTAATAGATGGAAGAACTGGAGAAATATTTCAACAGTCTGTTACAGTAGGAAAAGCTTATATGCTAAAATTGATTCATCAAGTTGACGATAAAATTCACGCACGCTCTAGTGGACCTTATGCACTTGTTACTCAACAACCTCTTAGAGGAAGATCCAGACGTGGGGGACAAAGAGTAGGAGAAATGGAAGTCTGGGCTTTAGAAGGATTTGGTGTTGCTTATATTTTACAAGAAATGCTTACTATTAAATCTGATCATATACATGCTCGCTATGAAGTACTTGGTGCTATTATTACGGGAGAGCCAATACCTAAACCTAGCACTGCTCCAGAATCCTTTCGATTACTTGTTCGAGAATTACGGTCTTTATCATTAGAATTGGATCATTCCGTTATATTTGAAAAAAACTTAAATATAAATTTTAAAGACGTTTAATAGAAAAAATAAATTTAAATTTTATGATTCATCGAGAAAAATATCAACATCTTCGAATTCGATTAGCTTCTTCTGAACAAATACGCAGTTGGGCTGAAAGAATTTTACCTAATGGAGAACTTGTCGGGCAAGTAACAAAACCATATACTTTACATTATAAAACACATAAACCTGAAAAAGATGGATTATTTTGTGAACGTATTTTTGGTCCTATTAAAAGTGGACTTTGCGCCTGTGGGAAATATCAAACAATTGAGAAATATCCAAAATTTTGTGAACAATGTGGCGTTGAATTTATTGAATCACGTGTTCGTAGATATCGAATGGGCTACATTAAATTAGCTTGTTCCGTAACACATGTATGGTATTTAAAGCGCTTACCTAGTTATATTGCAAATCTTTTAGCTAAACCTCTTAAAGAATTAGAAAGTCTAGTATATTGCGATGTGTGACTTGTTTATTAAACTTAATTATACAGATTTAATTAAAACTGTTATCCTATTTTATTTATTATAAGGATATTGCTAGTTTTGATATGTTTCTTAAAAAAAGTAACATAAAACTCAAAAAAAATTTTAAAGTACTTGATCTAGGGTTTCTATTTACATATATATATAAATATATAAATATTTATTATTTTTATCTATTTTATATAAATATTTTTCTTCGTTATTTAGAGATTTCGTAAAAAAATAAAATTTAGTAAAAAAAATTATTACTATATTTATTTATAATGGATATTGCAGTTCATTCATCGTATATATACGCTAAATAATATTATACCCATCGAAATAGAACGAAAACCTAAAGGATCATCAAAATAGATATATATAAACAAGATAATTTCTTATTAATCTTAAAAACATTGGAGGTATTTTTGTAAAAAAATATATCATTTAAAGAAAGTAAGATTACTCAAAAATAAAAATTTAATTAAAAATTATAATAGAACTTGAGTAATAAGTAGTAATAAATTAATAATAAATTATTAATTTTATATAAATTTTATATAAAAAATAAAATTTACATATAAAAAGGGTATAAATATCTATATATTATTATTAATATATTAAAACAAATGAATATATATAGGATTTATATTTCTATTATAATAACATTAGAAATTCTATTATTATTAAAATTAAAATAAATTTAATGCTATTTGAGCCGGATGAAAAAAAATTTTCATGTCCGATTCTTAGGGGGGGAATTAGAAGAAAGAAAAAAACCTATCCCAATCTTTTTCTTGCTAGACCCATTTTAAAAAAACCTACTTTATTAAAATTACGAGGTTTATTTAAATATGAAGATCAATCTTGGAGAGAAATATTTCCTCGTTTTTTTTCTTCACGTGGATTTGAAGCATTTCAGATTAGAGAAATAGCTACTGGGGGCGATGCTATTAAAAAACAATTAAGTAATATAGATCTCCAAGTAGTTATAGATTATGCTTATTTAGAATGGAAAGAATTAGTCGAACAAAAGTCTACAGGAAATGAATGGGAAGATCGAAAAATTCAAAGAAGAAAAGATCTTTTAGTGAGACGAATAAAATTAGCAAAACAATTCCTTCAAACGGATATAAAACCAGAGTGGATGGTTTTATCTTTTTTACCAGTTCTTCCACCTGAATTACGGCCTATGGTTGAATTAGGCGAAGGCGAATTAATTACTTCTGATCTAAATGAACTATATCGAAGAGTTATTTATCGAAATAATACTCTCATTGATTTTTCGGCTAGAAGCGGCTCTACACCAGGAGGTTTAGTTGTTTGCCAAACCAGATTAGTACAAGAAGCTGTAGATGCACTTATTGATAATGGTATTCGTGGACAACCTATGAAAGATAGTCATAATAGACCTTATAAATCTTTTTCCGACGTTATTGAAGGAAAAGAAGGACGCTTTCGTGAAAATTTACTCGGAAAACGAGTTGATTATTCAGGACGATCTGTTATTATAGTTGGTCCGTCTCTTCCATTACATCAATGTGGATTACCACGAGAAATGGCAATAGAATTATTTCAAGCTTTTGTTATTCGAGGTTTAATTGGACAACATCTTGCTCCTAATCTAAGAGCAGCTAAAAGTATGATTCAAAATAAAGAGTCTATTATATGGAAAGTACTTCAAGAAATTATGCAAGGACATCCTATCTTATTAAATCGAGCACCTACTTTACATAGATTAGGCATACAAGCATTTCAACCTATTTTAATAAAAGGTCGCGCTATTCGTTTACATCCATTAGTCTGCGGGGGTTTTAATGCAGATTTCGACGGAGATCAAATGGCTGTTCATATACCATTATCTCTAGAAGCTCAGGCTGAAGCACGATTACTTATGTTTTCTCACACAAACCTTTTGTCTCCTGCCACAGGAGATCCTGTTTCTGTACCAAGTCAAGACATGCTTCTCGGACTTTATATATTAACAATTGAAAATTATCAAGGTATTTATGGCAACAAAAATCATCCTTATAAAAATAATAATAAAGTTATTGTAAATAAAACACCTTATTTTTATAGTTATGATGATGTAATAAAAGCTCAAAAACAACAAAAAATTAAATTACACAGTCCTTTATGGCTTCGATGGGAAACAGAATTACGAATAATTACATCAATAAATCGTGAAAAGCCTATTGAAATTCAATATAATTCTTCTGGTATTTTTTCTAAAATCTATGAACATTACCAACTTAAAAAAAATAAAAAAGAACAAATTATTAATTTTTATATTTGTACAACCGTTGGTCGTGTTATATTTAATCAACAAATAGAAGAAGCTATTCAAGGTACTTTAAAAGCTTCGCAGTTTCGAGATAAATCTTTACCAGCAATAATTATATAATATTCATTTTTTTCTACAAATAGAAATTTGAAAAAAAGTCAGATAAATGGCTTGAATCTATTGGTATATCCTGTTTATGACAATAAAGAGGTTTTTTATTATGGCAGAACCAGCCAAAATGCTCTTCTATAATAAAGTGATGGATAGAACAGCCATAAAACAGTTTATCAGCAGATTAATTTCTCACTTTGGTATTACATATACAACACATATTCTAGATCAACTTAAAAATCTAGGCTTTAAACAAGCCACTCAAGCCGCGATTTCGTTAGGAATTGATGATCTTTTAACAGCACCTTCAAAAAGTTGGTTGATCCAAGATGCGGAACAACAAGGTTATACTTCTGAAAAAAATTATCGTTATGGAAACGTTCATGCAGTAGAAAAATTGCGCCAATTGATTGAAACATGGTATGCAACAAGTGAATATTTAAAACAAGAAATGAATCCTAATTTTCGAATGACAGATCCATTAAATCCAGTCCATATGATGTCTTTTTCCGGAGCTCGAGGAAGTACATCACAAGTTCATCAGTTAGTAGGTATGCGAGGTTTAATGTCAGACCCTCAAGGTCAAATTATTGATTTACCCATTCAAAGTAATTTTCGTGAAGGATTATCATTAACAGAATATATTATTTCTTGCTATGGCGCTCGTAAAGGAGTTGTTGATACGGCAGTACGAACATCAGATGCTGGATATCTTACACGTAGATTAGTTGAAGTAGTTCAGCATATTGTAGTGCGAAAAGTTGATTGTGGCACTTTTCAAGGTATTTTTGTAACTCCTTGGCGCGATACTTATAAAAAAAATAATAATCAACAAAAATTAATTGGTCGTATATTAGCAGAAAATATATATATAAATCAAAGATGTATTGCTATTCGTAATCAAGATATTACAAATGATCTGGCTCTTTTGTTAATATCTATTAAAAAAAAATCAATTTTTATACGTTCTCCTTTAACTTGTAAAAGTATGTTATGGATTTGTCAATTATGCTACGGATGGAGTCTTACTCACGGTAATTTAATAGAATTAGGCGAAGCTGTAGGTATTATTGCGGGACAATCAATTGGAGAACCAGGTACTCAGTTAACATTAAGAACATTTCATACTGGTGGAGTTTTTACAGGTGATATTGCGGAGCATGTACGAACACCATTTAATGGAATTATTCAATTTGATAGAAATTCAGTTTATCCTACACGTACTCGTCACGGTCATCCTGCGTGGATATGTAATAATAATTTATCTGTTATTATTAAAAGTAAAAAAAAATTACATAATTTGATTATTCCATCACAAAGTATGCTTTTAGTTCAAAGTAATCAATATGTAGAATCAAAACAAGTTATTGCAGAAATTCGTGCTAAAATATCTCCTTTTAAAGAAAAAGTTCAAAAACATATTTATTCAAATTTATCTGGAGAAATGCATTGGAGTACCAAAGTTCAACATGCATCTGAATATATACATAGTAATGTTCATCTCTTATGTATGACGGGCCATATCTGGATATTAGCAGGGCATTTTGAAAAATTTAATGAATCTTTTTTTATATTCTATCGCAATCAAGATAAATTAGATAAGAAACTTCCGATTGCAAATAAAATTTTGAGTTATTATAAAAATAAAAAAAAAAATTTAGATTACTTTTGGAATTTGATTTATTCTAGTATTATTTTATATAGTTATAAATTTTTGAGAAGTAGAAAGAAAAAAAAAAACCTTTTTTTTTTGAATAAAAAAAAAAATAAATATGAAAAAAAGCCTATATTTCAATTTATTCTCAAAATACCAAAAAACGGCATCTTAAAAAAAAATGATATTTTTGCTATTTTTAATGATCCTAAATATAGAATAAAAAATTCAGGAATTATAAAATATGGTACTATCAGAGTGGATTTTATTAATAAAAAAGAAGATTTTTTTGCAGAGTCAAAAAATACGAATACTAGATCAAGATATAAAATAATAAAAGAAGGTAATTTTTTCTTTCTTCCTGAAGAAGTATATAATTTAGATCAATCTCTTTTTTCTTCTATTTTGATAAAAAATAATAGTTTCATTAAAGCAGGCACAAAAATAACTTCCACTATTATTAGTAAAGTCACAGGCTTTGTCAAAATAAGAAAAAAAACGAATAACTTTGAAATAAAAATACTACCTGGAAGTATATATTATCCTAAAGAAAAGCAAAAAAACTTTAAACAAAATGGTATTTTAATACCGCCTGGAGAAAAAATTTTTGAACAATTTCGAGCTAAAAATTGGATTTATCTTGAATGGATTGTACTTTCCAAAGAAAATTCTTTTTTTTTTATTAGACCAACAATAGAATATAAAATAACATCTAATGAGAATTCTTTAAATTTACCAATACCTTTTTTTCTAGATTTCTTAAAAGAACAACAAACAGTTAAAATTAAAACTGTTAAATATATTTTTTACAAAGATGGTGAAGAAGTTGAAATTCTTAATAATACTGAGATTCAACTAATTCAAAGCTGTTTAATATTAAATTGGGAAACAAAAATATTTATAAAAGAAGCTCATATTTCTTTTGTAAAAATACGTATTAATAAAATTGTTAGATTCTTTTTTCAAATAAATTTAATAAAATATTTTAGTTTTAATCATAAAGAAAAAGAAAATCATATTATTATTAACTATTTTTTTGATAAAAAAAAATATATTATTAATAAAAATTTTAGTAAAAAAAAATTATTGTTCAATAAAACTTGGGGTATTATTCGTACTCCCTCGAAAAAAAACCAAGAAGAAGGCTCTTTTCTTATTTTATCTCCGTCAAATTTATTTCAAACTAGTTTAGTCGAGAAAATAGAAGAAGATATAAAAGTAGAAAATAATATAGAAAAAAATTTAATTTATGAATCAAAAAAAATAATTAAAGATTTTAATATAAAAAAAAAAAGTTTTATGAAACAAAATTTTATAGAATTTTTAGGGTTTTTAGGCCATTTACAAAATATTACAAAATTTATTCAACCTTTTTCTCATATAAAATTTAATAATGAATTAACGCCAATTCACTTTTCAATTATTGATCATTTTGAAAAAAAAATTAAAATAACTGCATGGTACTTTTTGGATGAAAATAAAAAAACTCATAAATTTGTTTTAACTAAAAATAATATTTTTAATTTATTAATTTGGTCTTTTTCTTCATTTTTTTTAAAAAAAAATAAAACTCAATTAGTTAATCTTGGAAATTTTCTTTGCGATGGCTTTTCTATATCTAAATATCAGCATTTTTCTGAATCTGGTCAAATTATAGCTATTTATGAAGATCTTTCTTCCGTAATTAGATTAGCTAAGCCATATTTAACCACTGGTAAAGCTACAATTCATAATCATTATGGTGAAATTGTTAAAGAAGGAGATACATTAATAACTTTAGTATATGAAAGATTAAAATCGGGAGATATTATTCAAGGACTTCCTAAAGTTGAGCAGCTATTAGAAGCTCGTCCAATAAATTCAGTTTTTATTAATTTGGAAAAAGGTTTTGAAGATTGGAATAAAGACATGACAAATTTTTTTGGAAGTCTATGGGGTTATTTTTTGAGTTCCCGAATTAGTATGGAACAGAGTCAATTAAATTTAGTTGATCAAATTCAAAAAGTTTACCGATCACAAGGAGTACAAATATCGGATAAACATATAGAAGTTATTGTACGTCAAATGACTTCTAAAGTTGTTACTTTAGAAGATGGAATGATTAATGGTTTTTTACCTGGAGAATTAATTGAATTTACAAGAATAAAAAGAATGAATCGTGCTTTGGAAGAAATTATTCCTTATAAACCTGTATTGTTGGGTATAACAAAAGCCTCTCTTAATACTCAAAGTTTTATATCAGAAGCTAGTTTTCAAGAAACTACACGCGTGTTGGCAAAAGCAGCTTTGCGGGGTCGGATTGATTGGTTAAAAGGTTTGAAAGAAAATGTTATTCTTGGTGGAATAGTTCCTGCGGGTACTGGCTGTCAAGAAGTTATTTGGCAAATAATTTTGGAAAAACAAAAAAATATTTTATTAAAAAAAAAAAATAAAAAATTATTTGATAATAAAGTAAAAGATATTTTTTTATATAAAAAATTTTCTATTTTTTTTACTTCAGATCAAATTCATAAAAAATTAAAGCAGTAATTTTTTGAAATAAGTAGCAATAAATAAATTCAATTAAATTATTTAAAATTTTTTAGCTAAGTTACTAAATGAACAAATGAATATCCATTTACGAAAAAATTTAAAAAATGTATTGATTTTAGTCTAAATAGAAAAAGAAATTAGACTTTTTTATAAAAAAAAATGAAACAAAAATCTTGGAATATTAATTTAGAAGAAATGATGGAAGCAGGAGTACATTTTGGTCATCAAGCTCGAAAATGGAATCCTAAAATGGCTTCTTATATTTTTACAGAACGAAAAGGTATTCATATTTTAAACCTTACTCAAACAGCTCGTTTTTTATCAGAAGCTTGCGATTTAGTAGCTAATGCCTCAAGTAAAGGCAAACAGTTTTTAATTGTAGGTACAAAATATCAAGCAGCTGATTTAGTAGCATCAGCTTCTATAAAAGCTCGATGTCATTACGTAAATCAAAAGTGGCTTGGCGGTATGTTAACTAATTGGTCGACTATAGAAAAGCGTCTTCAAAGATTTAAAGATTTAGAAAATAAAGAAAAAACAGGAGTATTTAATCAACTTCCAAAAAAAGAAGCGGCAAATTTAAAAAGACAATTAACTCAACTTCAAAAATATTTAAATGGAATTAAATATATGACAAGTTTACCAGATATTGTAATAATAATAGACCAACAAAAAGAAATCACCGCTATTCAAGAATGTAGAACTTTAGGTATTCCAACAATTTGTTTAGTTGATACAGATTGTGATCCAGATCTTACAGATATACCAATTCCAGCAAATGATGATGCTCGAGCATCTATTCGATGGATTTTAAATAAATTAAAATTAGCTATTATTGCAGGTCGTTGTAATCCCACAACAATCGAATAATTATTTTAGCAAAAGACAATTTTTTATTTTATTATTCATTACTATTTTAAAACTTAAAAATATATTACAATAAAAATAAATATTTTATTGTAATAAATATGTTATAACATAATAAAAAGGTTTAGAACAATAAGACATTTAAATACTAGAATTGTTTATAAAATTCATTTCTATTTTTCATAGTTAATCTTTAGAAGGGGTAATATGCATACTGCACAATTTTCCATTAGCACACTTAATAATTTATATGAAATATCTGGTGTGGAAGTAGGTCAACACTTCTATTGGCAAATAGGCAGTTTTCAAGTTCACGCACAAGTACTTATAACTTCCTGGATTGTTATTTCTATTTTATTAAGTTTAGCTATTTTCGCAACGCGCGATTTACAAACTATTCCAACCAGTGGTCAAAATTTTGTCGAATATGTTTTAGAATTTATTCGAGATTTGACTAGAACTCAAATAGGAGAAGAAGAATATCGACCTTGGGTACCTTTTATAGGAACTATGTTTTTATTTATTTTTGTTTCAAATTGGTCAGGCGCGCTTCTTCCTTGGAGAGTTTTTGAACTACCTCATGGAGAATTAGCTGCCCCTACAAATGATATTAATACAACTGTTGCGTTAGCTCTATTAACCTCAGTAGCTTATTTTTACGCAGGTCTTCATAAAAAAGGTTTAAATTATTTTGGTAAATATATTCAACCAACTCCAGTACTTTTACCAATAAATATTTTAGAAGATTTTACAAAACCTTTATCGCTAAGTTTTCGACTTTTTGGAAATATATTAGCTGATGAATTAGTAGTTGCTGTTCTTATTTCTTTAGTACCTTTGGTTATTCCTATACCTATGATGTTTTTAGGATTATTTACAAGTGCTATTCAAGCTTTAATATTTGCAACCTTAGCTGCAGCTTATATAGGGGAATCATTAGAAGATCATCATTAAATTCCAGAAAATCAAAATAATAAGTATCCATGTAGATATATTAGAAATGCTTTTAAAGCATAATTAGCTTTAAATAAAGAAAATAGCTTAATTGACTTTAGATTTAAATTTTACATTATAAATTTGATAAGAAATTTTATGGGGTATAATAATAAAAAGAAATTTAATAATTAAGGAAATTTATTTTATATTTTAACTAAAAAATATTTTTTAATTATTATTCTATTTCATTCAATAAAATTTAAATTTTTAAATAAGAAAAAATTTTAAACGATCAAAACAAAAACTTTAATTTATTTTTTTTAGTGATACTATCACTTTATTAAGAGACATCTTGAGTTAGTGACTGCTTAACTTAATTTCTTTTTAATAAAAATATAAGTAAGCAATAGAGAATAGGTTTTTTTATATGAACCTTTTCTTAATTTTGGTTAGAGGATATTTATAATGAACCCCTTAATTTCTGCTGCGTCTGTTATTGCTGCTGGATTAGCTGTAGGTTTAGCTTCCATTGGACCTGGGATTGGTCAAGGTACTGCTGCTGGTCAAGCAGTAGAAGGTATTGCTAGACAACCAGAAGCAGAAGGTAAAATTCGAGGCACATTGTTATTAAGCTTAGCTTTTATGGAAGCTTTAACTATTTATGGTTTAGTTGTAGCTTTGGCACTTTTATTTGCAAATCCTTTCGTTTAAATTAAATTGTCTTGAAATTTTTATACTTTTTTATTTAAATAGGTTTTTTTTAAGAACTAAAATGGTTAATCATTTTAGTTCTTAAAAAAAACCCTATTTAATATTTAATTTAATATTTAAATTAAAAAAAATTTATATTCATTTTTTGGATTTTGGAAAAAAAAGTTTTATAATTTTTGTTTTTATGTAAAGCAAATAAACTATTTTTCAATTATATTGCTAATTAGACTTAAAACTATATAAATTAGTCTCTGTCTATAACTAAAAATTCAAGTTATTTTGAGTAAAAAACTCTATAGAACTTAGATAACCTATTAATGGGAGAGAGAATATGCAAAATATTATTAATTTAGTTATTTCTTCAGGTTATTGGCCTATTGCCGGTAATTTTGGTCTAAATACAAATCTTTTAGAAACAAATTTAATTAATTTAAGTGTAGTACTTGGTTTATTAGTTTACTTTGGAAAGGGAGTGTGTGCGGGTTAATTATTTGAATAAAACTGCTGGAATAATCCAGTTACACTTCAAAATAAAAAAAGTGTATAATTCCGACGAATTACTTCTAAACAAAATTTAGAACAACTATAGCATTTCGTAAAATTAGTAATTTTTTATTTCTTACTATTACTCTATTCGGAAATATTAAGAAAATGGTTAAAGCTAAAATGCTTAAAGTCTAAGCGTCATTGGGGTTTTTCTTTCCCCTCAATATTTTATATATAAAAAATATAAAAACATATTTAGAGATTAATTTGATATATAACACTCATATTAAACTAATTAAACTAATTATTGAATTTAATTTATTAAATAAATTATTATTATCTCTAAAAACTAACCAGTTTTGGTTTTTTATGCTAAATTGACAACCTAAAAAAAATCTAATATTAAGTTATTCAAAAAAAGAACCTTGCTGACAAATAAAATAATTTTTGTTAGAAGAGTCCTTAAATTTTTTTTATAATAAAAAAAATATACAAAATTTTTGCAAATTATTTTGTAAAAAAATTAAGAAAGTAACAGGGGCAGGCTTAGTTTTTCTAACTAAGCGAGAAAGCCGAATGAATTGAAAAATTCATGTTCGGTTTGGGAAGAGATTTATAATTCGTTAAAATGTTCGATAAATAATCTACTTTCATTAAACAATTTATTAAGTAATCGTAAACAGACTATCTTGAATACAATTAATGACGCGGAAAAACGATATAATGAAGCAACTGATAAACTTAATCAAGCTCGAACTCGTTTGGAACGAGCAAAAATAAAAGCAGATGAAATTCGTGTAAATGGTCTTTCTCAAATAGAAAGAGAAAAAAGAGAATTAGTAAATGCTGCTGATGAAGATTCAAAACGATTAGAAGATTCAAAAAATGCTACTATTCGTTTTGAAGAACAAAGAGCAATTGAGCAAGTTAGACAACAAGTTTCACGTCTTGCATTAGAAAGAGCGTTAGAAGCGTTAAATAAACGTTTAAATAACGAGTTACATTCACGCGTAATTGATTATCATATTGGCCTACTTAGAGCCATGGAAAGCACAACTAATTAGCTTTCATTAGTTTTATTTTTCAGAAAATTATTAACGAACGCTAATGGTAAATATTCGACCTGACGAAATTAGCAGTATTATCCGTAAACAAATAGAAGATTATAGTCAAGAGGTAAAAGTAGTAAATGTGGGCACTGTACTTCAAGTAGGAGACGGTATTGCACGTATCTATGGTCTTGATAAAGTAATGGCTGGTGAGTTAGTTGAATTTGAAGACCGTAGTATCGGAATTGCTTTGAATTTAGAATCAGATAATGTTGGAGTTGTATTAATGGGTGATGGCTTAACTATTCAAGAAGGTAGCTCTGTAAAAGCAACAGGAAAGATTGCTCAAATACCTGTAAGTGATGCTTACTTAGGTAGGGTTGTAAATGCTTTAGCTCAACCTATTGATGGTAAAGGTCAAATATCAGCTTCAGAATTTAGATTAATAGAATCTTCAGCTCCGGGTATTATTTCAAGACGCTCTGTATATGAACCTATGCAAACAGGTCTTATTGCTATTGATTCTATGATTCCTATTGGGCGTGGCCAACGTGAATTGATTATCGGAGATCGACAAACTGGTAAAACAGCAGTAGCTATAGATACTATTTTAAATCAAAAAGGTCAAAATGTAATATGTGTTTATGTGGCGATCGGACAAAAAGCATCTTCAGTAGCACAAGTAGTTAATACTTTTGAAGAACGTGGTGCTTTAGAATATACAATTGTAGTAGCCGAAGCAGCAAATTCTCCTGCTACTTTACAGTATCTTGCTCCTTATACAGGAGCTGCTTTAGCAGAATATTTTATGTATCGTAAACAACATACGTTAATAATTTATGATGATCTTTCGAAACAAGCACAAGCTTATAGACAGATGTCTCTTTTATTGAGACGGCCACCAGGTCGTGAAGCATATCCAGGCGATGTTTTTTATTTACATTCTCGCCTTTTAGAAAGAGCAGCTAAATTAAGTTCACAATTAGGTGAAGGAAGTATGACTGCTTTACCTATAGTAGAAACTCAAGCAGGAGATGTTTCAGCTTATATTCCTACGAATGTTATTTCTATTACTGATGGACAAATCTTTTTATCAGCAGATTTATTTAATGCAGGAATTCGTCCTGCAATTAATGTAGGTATTTCTGTATCTAGAGTAGGATCGGCAGCTCAAATTAAAGCTATGAAACAAGTAGCTGGTAAGTTAAAACTAGAACTAGCTCAATTTGCAGAGTTAGAAGCATTTGCACAATTTGCATCTGATCTCGATAAAGCTACTCAAAATCAATTAGCAAGAGGTCAAAGATTACGCGAATTACTTAAACAATCTCAGTCATCTCCTTTAACTGTAGAAGAACAAGTAGCAACTATTTATACTGGAGTAAACGGATATTTAGATGTATTAGAAGTTGATCAAGTAAAGAAATTTCTTGTTCAATTACGTGAATATTTAATTACTAATAAACCTCAATTTGTAGAAATTGTACGTTCTACTAAAATTTTTACAGAACAAGCTGAAAATATTTTAAAAGAAGCTATTAAAGAACATACGGAACTTTTTTTACTTCAAGAAGATAAATAAAAATTTAAGTATTTTTTAGTAAAAAGAAAAAAAAGTAAAAAGAAAAAAACCGAAAATAAAAAAAAAAATTTCAGTTTTTTTCTTCTTACTAAAAAAATTTAAAAGGCAAATATTTTATATTTTAAGATACAAAAAATAAAAAAAAAAAGATTACGTCCAATAGGATTCGAACCTATACTGGAGGTTTAGAAGACCTCTGTCCTATCCATTAGACGATGGACGCTAGTAAATTATTGTACTTCTAATTTCATAAAACTATAAGAAATAAATAATTCGCTATTTTTATATTTTTATAAAAATAGTGAATTATTTACTTCTTATAAAAAGAATAAAGGCGGGTAGTGGGAATCGAACCCACATCATTAGCTTGGAAGGCTAAGGGTTATAGTCGGCGCTTTTATTTAATTATTGCCTCTATTTCAAAACCGAACATGAAATTTTAATATCATACGGCTCCTTTATGAATTAGAAAAAATTTCTTCTATTCTATTTTGCATTCGAATAGATCCATACCATCTATGTTAGTTTTTTCATCATTTTCATGAGATAACTTTATAGATGATCCTTTTACAAATTTTTAATAAAAAAATTTATAATTACTTCGTTCTTTATTTCTATTAAAATAAATCATTAGGAAAATATTTTTTACCGAGCTTCAATGAAAATCTTAATAAATTTAGTAAACTAAATTTATTTTCTTAGAGCTAAATTGCTTTAATTTTTTTTTTAATTAAAGATTCAGTTACGAAAAAAAATATTTTGGATTTCTATCCATAGATTTTCAGCTGAAAAAATTATAATTTCAAAAAAATTCCGTTTTGCTTTTTTATTTTTGTCATTGTAGGAATTTTGCTTTTCTATTTTAGGAAAGATCTTAAATCTTTTTAGAAATAAAGTTATTGGTCAAAAATTTAAAAGAATTTTAAAGACCCCTTAACTATGTTTAAGTTAATTATAGAACGAATCACACTTTTACCACTAAACTATACCCGCTATGAAACCATTATAGCATAATTTTTTTTTTGTTCAAAATTGTTTACTTTTAATATTTTTTGGCTTAAACTCCATCTCCGGAGATTCAATACTTAAATAAAAGTTATTTCATTTCCGGAGATGGCTTTTAAATTCATAGATTGCCTTTTCGTGCCGCTAATAAAGCAATTACTAAAGGACCTGAACCCACTATTAAAGCCAAAGCAGTAAGCTGTGCAATAACCTCTAAATTCATTTTCGTTTAACCTCTCTGTTTTCAATTTGATTCTATGAAATTAAGAAAAAATTTTAAATTATTAAAAAAAAAGATATCTATAGCGATATAGAATTAAGATCAGTACAATAATAAAAACCTATTTATTCAAAAATTTCATAATTTATTATTAAAATTTTGAATTAATTTGTTATTTATATTATAGATTTTCAGGAGAGAAAAAATGACATCGATTTCAGACAGTCAAATTATTGTAGCTCTTGTCAGTGCTTTTATAACAGGTATTTTGGCTTTAAGATTAGCTAAAAATTTGTATCAATAAATTGATTAATTTTTTATTTATTTACAAATACAAAAAAAGTAGCCTGGTCAGTACCAGTATCTGGCTAGGCTCAAATAAAATAAAAGACCTAATTAAATTTTTATATTATATTAATAAATTATTTTATAATTTTATTTACTGAAATAAAATTTTATATTTTATAAACATATATAAAAAATAAAATAATATACATAATCTAATATTATTATTGTCTAGACTTCTACTTCTACAGCGTGTTATTATTTCTTGACTGGAGAGATGGCCGAGTGGTTTAAAGCGATGGATTGCTAATCCGTTGTACATTTTTTTTGTACCGAGGGTTCGAATCCCTCTCTCTCCTTCAACTAACAAATAAAATTTTTTTTAATTAGAAAAACTTATTTTTTTTTTTATTTTTATATTTATTTCTTCATTTGATAATGTGTTATATATAAAAAATTATTCTTTACGTCCCGGATTACGGCCAGGATCATTTGATAAAAATCCGAAAACAAAAAGAGAAACAAAAAAAATAATTACTGTATAAACGAAGAGCTTAAGAGTAAGCATAACGTAATCTCCGGGATCATTACTAGAAATAGAATAGAATAGATTGTAAATTAAAATAAAATAAAAAAACAAATTTTTATTTTTATAATTTTTTTTTCATTATTTAAATCAAAACTATGGAGAAAGGAGGATTTGAACCCCCGTTAACATAAAAATAAAAATAAGGCTACAATAATTTTAAAAAATTTAAAATGGGTGCAATTAACCGCTCTGCCATTTCTCCAATAAGTATAAAATAAGTCTAAAAAAACTAATTAAATTATTGAATAAATTTTGAATCAATTAATTTACTAAAATCAATTAAACTTTTTTAACTCAATTATAATCAATAATTAATAAATCATTAAAAATAAATCATTAAAATGTTATATTAAAATATTATATTAAAATAATATTATATATTTATATAAAGATTCATAAATAAATATATATAATAAAAAATATTTCTATAGATCTATTATACGTATATAAGGCGAAAGTGAAAAAAATCACCTTCGCCTTTTAAATTAGAATAAAAAAAAAATAATAAAAAAAATTTTAAATAAAGAATTTTAAATTATGTTAGTAAAAAAAGATTATCTAAAACTTACAGAAGCTTGCCAAACAAAAGCTAATAGGAAAAAAAATACAGGAATAATAGGCATTACATCTACAATTGGATCAAAAATAGCATAAGCTTCAGGTAATTTAGCTAAAATTATACCATTTAAATGAAACGCGTTATCTAGATAAATATTAAACATAGCTAGCATTTATGTTCTCCAATAAAAATTATTATAATGATTTAATAAAAAATGAAAAATTTTTCATTAATTAATAAAAAAAGCTCTTCGGTATATCTTACTATAGGTTTTATTAGTGTCAAAGAGATTATATATTTTTAATAATAGTTGTTTTATTTTTTAATTTATAATTTATTTTTCCTAAAATAAAATAACATTTTTTGATAATGAAAATAGAAATAAAACAATTGACAAAATATCAATATAAGTATTTAATAATATTATCTATTTATGGGGCGTCGCCAAGTGGTAAGGCAGCAGGTTTTGATCCTGTTATTCGGAGGTTCGAATCCTTCCGTCCCAGATTTATTATTTTCAATAACGAAATAAATAGAAAAAGAGAAAAAGTTTAAAATAAAATATTAAAAAATTATTTCTATTATTAATAATTCATAATATATTGTATTAGAAATACCATATTATGACAATTACATAGATATGGCAAGGGATATTCCTATAGTGTAAAATAAAAAAAGATCACATTATTATTTATTGAAAGTTATAAAGAGATTATATTTATGAAATTAGCTTATTGGATGTATGCTGGACCTGCTCATATTGGAACTCTCCGTGTAGCCAGTTCTTTTAAAAATGTTCATGCTATTATGCATGCTCCTTTAGGAGACGATTACTTTAATGTAATGCGTTCAATGTTAGAAAGAGAAAGAGATTTTACTCCTGTAACAGCTAGTATAGTTGATCGTCATGTATTAGCACGTGGATCTCAAGAAAAAGTCGTTGATAATATAACTAGAAAAGATAAAGAAGAACGCCCAGATTTAATTGTCTTAACACCAACATGTACTTCTAGTATTTTACAAGAAGATTTACAAAATTTTGTTGATAGAGCTTCTATCACTTCAAATTCAGATGTTATTCTGGCTGATGTAAATCATTATCGAGTTAATGAGCTTCAAGCCGCAGATAGAACTTTAGAACAAGTAGTTCGTTATTATTTAGAAAAGGCCCGCAAACAAGGAACCTTAGATCAATCTATAACAAAAGAACCTTCAGCAAATATTATTGGAATTTTTACACTAGGTTTTCATAATCAACATGATTGTCGTGAATTAAAGCGGTTATTACAAGACTTGAATATTAAAGTTAATAAAGTAATTCCTGAAGGAGGTTCTGTAAAAGAGCTTCAAGATTTACCAAAAGCTTGGTTTAATTTAGTTCCATATCGTGAAATAGGTTTAATGACAGCCATTTATTTAGAAAAAAATTTTGGAATGCCTTATATATCTATCACACCAATGGGAATTGTAGATACAGCTGAATGTATTCGACAAATCGAAAAACATGTTAATAATTTAGTTTCTAATAAAAAATTTAATTATGAACCTTATATTGATCAGCAAACAAGATTTGTTTCTCAAGCGGCTTGGTTTTCACGCTCTATCGATTGTCAAAATTTAACAGGAAAAAAAGCGGTTGTTTTTGGTGATGCAACCCATGCCGCTTCAATAACCAGAATTCTTGCTAGAGAAATGGGAATTCGTGTTAGTTGCACAGGTACTTATTGTAAACACGATGCAGAATGGTTTAAAGAGCAAGTTCAAGGATTTTGTGATGAAATATTGATTACAGATGATCATACTAAAGTAGGCGATATGATTGCTCGAATAGAGCCATCTGCAATATTTGGCACTCAAATGGAACGTCATATTGGTAAACGTCTTGATATTCCCTGTGGAGTTATTTCTTCACCAGTTCATATTCAAAATTTTCCGTTAGGATATCGTCCTTTTTTAGGTTATGAAGGTACTAATCAAATTGCTGATTTAGTTTATAATTCGTTTACTTTAGGTATGGAAGATCATCTTTTAGAAATATTTGGTGGTCATGATACAAAAGAAGTAATTACAAAATCACTATCAACAGATACTGATCTAACTTGGAATCACGAAAGTCAACTAGAATTAAATAAAATACCTGGATTTGTTAGAGGTAAAATTAAAAGAAATACTGAAAAATTTGCGCGTCAAAATAATATTACCAATATTACTGTTGAAATAATGTATGCAGCTAAAGAAGCTTTAAGTGCTTAAATTTTTTTTAAATTCATTTTATATTTCAAGAAGTATTTTTTAATATTTTTAAAAGTAATAAAAAAAAATATATATATATTTTTTTTTATTATAAATATTTTCATGAAAAAAAAGTATATATTATATAAAAGCTAGTTTTAAATTTTATTTTAGGTTACTAAAATAAAATTTAAAACTGTTAATAAAAAAAAAGCAAAGATATTTAAACAAATTTAATTTAAAATTGTAGGAAAAGTTTATGAATCCCATTTTTTGTTTTATTCAGTTATTGTTTTATTATCCATTTTTTTTCTTTTCATTATATATTTATTTAGTATTTTTTATTCCAATAAAAAATACAATTAATATTGTCAACATATTTAGTTTTTTTTCGAATTCCATTAAAAATAAATTTGATTTTTATAAAAAATAATTTAAAAACTTCAAGCTTTTTTCTTTTACTTTAAAGTAAAAGAAAAAAAGCTTAAAGTTTTAATGAAAAAAAGATTAAATTAAATTATTTAAACAAAAAAATTTATATCTTTTTTCTATTTCTATACAGCATTGACAAAAAGAATTTACTAACATATAATCATGTTGATATTTCTTAATATTTCTTGATTATATTAAAAATTTATATAACTTTATTTGAATTAAAAAAAGATATAAAGTTTAAAAAAAAATATAAATTTATTTAATATTTATTTCCAATCTTTTCAAAAAATTTTCTTTAAGAAGTACTTAAAAAAAAAAACAAAAAAATAAGGGTTGCTAACTCAATGGTAGAGTACTCGGCTTTTAAGTGCGACTAAGGAATTTTATACATTTAGATGAAATACAAAATTCATCCAAACCATTGATAAATGATAAAGGTTTGTAAAACTACGACTAATCTCAAAAAGAAATTTGCCAGAAAAAATAGCATGTCGTTTTTTTATTTTATATGCTCAAGTTGATAAAATTAATGGATAAAGCTAAATTGCTTGAATCAAAAGTAAAACCAGAAGAACGAGCTTCTATTCAAAAAAAACATTTTGAATTCTTTTTATTAATTAAAAAGTTAGAATAAAATTAATAGTCAATATAAAAGAGGTTTAGCCTTATATTTTAATATAAGGCTATTTTTACTAAAAATGAATCCTAATATTTAAAAAATGTAAATAAATCACCAGTTTGCTGACTAAATTAAAGCAAAATTTTAAGTCAGGAGAGCAATCAAAAAATTTTAACAATTTTTACTAATAAATTAAATTAGTTTTTTTTTATAAAATTGTTTAGTTTTATTTTAATAGATTGCACTATGTATCATTTTATATTTTAAGAGGTTGTTCAGATGAGAAGCATAGCAGAAATTTTGCACGAAATAGAAAAGCTAAATAAAAATAAAAATAAACTTGTATGTCAACAACGTTTTTTATACCCACTTTTATTTCAAGACGATCTTTATGCAATTGCTTATAATTATTCTCTTAATAAAATGAAGTTAAAAAAAGTAGAAAATTCTAATTTAGGTGAATGTTTTAGTTTTTTAACATTAAAACGTTTAATTAATAGAATGCGCCTAGAAAATAATAAAAATGAATTAAAGAAAAATTATAATAAAATTTTTGATCTTAATTATAATAACCATTTTTATTTGAAAGTAATTCGAGAAGGGTTTACGATAATTTTCGAAATTTTTTTTTGTGTACAATTAGAAAAAACTTTTATAAAAGAATTTCACCAATGGACTAATTATCAATCTATTCACTCTGTATTTCCTTTTATAGAAGATAATTTTTTACATTCTAATTACATTTTGAATACAAAAATACCTCATTTTTTTCATCCAGAACTTCTAATCCGAATTCTTCGTCGACGTATACAAGATACTTCTTTTTCTCATTCATTACGATTAATATTTCATAAGAATAATAAGTTAATTAGTTTTAACACAAATTCTTTTTTTTCTCAAAAAGAAAGTAGTAGATTATCAATATTTTTATGGCATTATTATATTCGTGAACTAGAATTTTTTTTAATGAATCAATGGAAAGTCTTAAATTGTTTTAAATCTTTATCATATTTAACTTTATTAGATAAAACAGATTGTATAAAAAAAATGAAGTATATTATTAAGAATTCTTTATGGATGAAATTACAAATTTTTTTTTATAAAAAAAAAATGTCTTTTCATTATGTAAGATATGAAAATAATTATATTATCGCAATAAGAAGTTCTAATTATTTAGCAGAAAAATGGAGTTTTTTTCTTTCTAAATTTTGGTATTATTATTTTTATTATTTATTTAGACCTTCTAGAATAAACATAAAAAAAATTTCTAAAAGCTACTTTTCTTTTTTAGGTTATCTTTTTGGTATTCAAATAAAAAAAGTTTTAATTTCAACTAAAATAATATATAATTTAAAAAAAGTATATATTATAAAAAAAGAACTTTATTCTATTACTTTAATATCATCTTTAATTGAATTATTAGCTAAAGAAAAATTTTGTGATACTTTAGGACATCCAATAAGTAAATTAGCTTGGACTACCTTAACAGATGATGAAATTTTTAATCGTTTTGATCAAATTTGGAAAAATTTTTTTTATTACTATAGTGGATGCAAAAATAAAAAAAACTTATATCAAGTACAATATATACTTCGATTTTCTTGTGCTAAAACATTAGCTTGCAAACATAAAAGTACTATACGCTATGTTTGGAAAAAACATGGTTCAAATTTTTTTGCAAAATCTTTTTTTTTTAAAAAACAAGAATTAATTAATTTAAAATTTTTTAAATTATATCCTTCTATAAAAAAAATTTGGTATCTTGATATTCTTCAAATAAATTATTTAGCAAAATTATTACAAAAAAAAAATACTAGTAGTAAATAAAATAATTCAAATTAATCAAATTAACTGCTTAATAAAATTGTTAATTTAATAATAATTAAAAAGTTACTCATAGAATTATCGAATAGAATGACTACATAGAGAAAGCCGTGTGCGATAAAAATTGCAAGCACGGTTTGGGAAGAGGTGTTTTTATTTTTATTCAAAAAAATTAAATTAAATTCATCCACTTTCATCCGACGAGTTCCGGGTTCGAGCCCCGGGCAACCCATTTTAGTCTAGTACAAATGAATAATTCTCTATATAAATTATTATCCAATATTATTTTTTATTTTATAAAAAAATAAATTATGTGATTACAAAAAAATTTGGTCTAATTAATTTTTTTTTATAAAGAAAAAAAATATTTTCATTTTAAAGAAGAGTTGACATAGTAATACATTTTGTGTAATACTATAAGTTAACAAGTTTATATACTTGGGTAACTTATTATTATTATTTTACAAACCAAGTTTTACCATGACCGCAACTTTAGAAAGACGCGAAAGCGCAAGCCTATGGGGTCGCTTCTGCGACTGGGTTACCAGCACTGAAAACCGCCTTTACATCGGATGGTTCGGTGTCGTAATGATCCCTACTCTATTAACTGCAACCTCTGTATTCATTATTGCTTTCATCGCAGCTCCTCCTGTAGATATTGATGGTATTCGTGAGCCTGTTTCTGGTTCTCTTCTTTACGGAAACAACATAATCTCTGGTGCTATTATTCCTACTTCTGCAGCTATCGGTTTGCACTTCTACCCAATTTGGGAAGCTGCTTCCGTTGATGAATGGCTATACAATGGTGGTCCTTATGAACTAATCGTTCTTCACTTCTTACTTGGTGTAGCTTGCTACATGGGTCGTGAATGGGAACTTAGCTTCCGTTTAGGTATGCGTCCTTGGATCGCTGTTGCATATTCAGCTCCTGTTGCGGCTGCTACTGCTGTTTTCTTGATCTACCCTATTGGTCAAGGAAGCTTCTCTGACGGTATGCCTTTAGGAATCTCTGGTACTTTTAACTTTATGATTGTGTTCCAAGCTGAACATAATATCCTTATGCACCCATTCCACATGCTTGGTGTAGCTGGCGTATTCGGCGGCTCTCTATTTAGTGCTATGCATGGTTCCTTGGTAACTTCAAGTTTAATCCGAGAAACTACTGAGAATGAGTCTGCTAACGCAGGTTACAAGTTTGGTCAAGAGGAAGAAACTTACAACATCGTAGCTGCTCACGGTTACTTTGGTAGACTTATTTTCCAATATGCTAGCTTTAACAACTCTCGTTCTTTACACTTCTTTTTAGCTGCTTGGCCTGTAGTAGGTATCTGGTTTACTGCATTAGGTATCAGCACAATGGCTTTCAACCTAAATGGTTTTAACTTTAACCAATCTGTTGTTGACAGCCAAGGCCGTGTAATTAACACTTGGGCTGACATCATCAACCGTGCTAACCTTGGTATGGAAGTTATGCATGAACGTAACGCTCACAACTTCCCTCTAGATTTAGCTTCTGTTGAAGCTCCTTCTGTAAATAGTTAATATTTTAGTTATAAATTTATTATATAAATTTATATAAATAGGATAACAACTTGAAAATAATGACCTTAGGAAATAAATTCCTAAGGTCATTATTTTTTTTATTTATTTTCAATAAATAAATTGGAAAAAAAGGCGGACGTGGCCAAGTGGATTAAGGCAGTGGATTGTGGATCCACCACGCGCGGGTTCAATTCCCGTCGTTCGCCCATCAGAAACGAAATAAAACTAAATAAAGTTTTATTATCATATTTAATAATAAAAATTTTAATTTAATTTTTATTAGTTGACGAAACCTTTTGTTTATGTCATCATAAATAAAATAACATAAATATATTAAATAAAATGATAAACATGAAAAACTTTTAAATTTTAATTTTAGTTAGAATACTAGTTAATTCTTTCTATTTATAAATAGAAAGAATTAACAATGTGTAAAAACATTTAGTATTTTTATATAAGATAAAAATAGCGAAAAAACTTAAAAATTTAAAGTTATTTAATTAAAGTTTCCATATAAAAAAATCTAGTTATTATAAAGTTTTATCTAACTGCTGTAAAAAAAAATGAAACAAGAATTATCAAAAAACAAATACTTATATAGAAGATTAAAATTAGAAGAAATAAAAAACCCTCAATATTTTTTTGAGATATGGACAGAATCAAATTTAGTTAAATTTTTAATTAGACTTTTTTTTAATAAAGAAAATTTCATTAAAATTTTTGACTTTCGAATTATTATTTCATTAATTTTACGTGATTTAAATAGTTCAAAAACTAATAAAAGTTCAATATTAAATACTTTTTTATTGCTTTTATTATCCATTTTTTTATATCGTTTAAGTAATAAAGCTATTATTGACAAAAAGTATTTAAATTTATTTAAAATAGTTTCTGGACATATAAATTATTATAAATATAAAGAAAAAGATTTAAAGGAAACCTTTAATAAAAAAAAAATTTCGACTTTGACGCCTCAGTCTCTTTCTAAAAATTTTGATTTAAAAAAAAAGAAAAAATATTCGATTATTAAAGCAAATTTAAAGAAAAAACTCTATGTTATACCTGAATATAATGAAAATTTAATTAAAAATTCAGAATGGTGGAAATTTTGGATTATAAAAGAAATTTTGCCTAGTTGGAAAATATCTTCCAATTCTATAAAAAAAATTGAAAATTTATTAAAAAAAAAAAATACAAATGATTTAAAAGATTTTTTTAAATTTTATATAACTAATATACTTTGTCAAAATTATAATTGGGAAAAAAAATTTAATTCTATTTTTTTTGAAAATTTAGAAAAAAATAAAAAATTAAGATCAAGTAAAAATGAAAAAATATTAGAAGATACTTTAGTTATTAAAATATTTTCTGCTTTTTGTGAAAAATTGATTTTTGAAATCGAAAATCCTTTAAAATTAAATAGTTTTAATTCAATAATTAAATTTGACAACACTAATTATAATACTAAATCATTTTTTTCGATTCCAATATATAATAAAAAAAAAATAAATCCTGAACAATTTTATTTAGTAAAAAGAAATATAATTCAAAATTTAAAATTTTGGGGTGAAGCGGATCCAATTATCGCAAAATCTTATATTTTAATAAAACAAAAAAGATGGTCTTTTTTTAATAATTATACTGAATTTTATATATGGCAATTATATAAAAAAAGTTTATTTAAATACAAAAATGATTTAAATAAAGTTAATATTAATAAAAAGAAATTAAACATAAGATTATTTAAATCAAAATTTTTATATAGTGAAAAAAAAAATTTAAAATTAGATAAAAGTTTATCAGAAATTTCATATCAAATATCAAAATATATTTTATATAAACTAAAAAACTCCAATAAATTAATAAATAATTATAAACTAATTGATCAAAAATTTAAATTAAAAAAAGGAGAGAAACTTAAAATAAAAAAAAGTTTAAATTTAGTTAAAACTAGTTTTGCTGAATCGAACAAAAATTTTTTAAAATCGCTTTTAGATACAAAAACTTTGAATAACAAAAACGGTAAACAAAATATTACTTCAACAATTTGGGATATATTTTTTTTTAATCAAAATAAAAAAAACATAATAAAATCAAATTTATTTTTTAGTCCTTCTTTCAAAAATTATTTAATATTATGGATAAAAAATCTATTTATAGAAAATAAAAAATATACTGCAAATACATTTTTTTTTAAAAACAAACAAATTTTAAAATGGAATTCTAAGCTTTTTTCAAATATTTTATCTATAGATGAATTAAGTATCGCTTTTTCTACTACGAAAAAATATAAAAATAAATTTAGAGTAGTTAAAAAAAAAAAAAATAAGTTTTTTAGGCATTTTATAAAATCAGATAATTCTAGATTAATTTTATTATGGAAAATAAAAAAAAATCATAAAATTTTTAATAATTTTATTTTTTTAGATTATGCTTATAAAATTATTTTAAAAAAAAATAATAATATAAAAAAATTAGTTTTATTACTAAATTCCAAATCCTCTAAAAATATTTTTTATTTATTATGGTTTTTTATTCATAAATATATTAATATTGCTGATTATAATGAAAATATAAAATATAATAAAAGTGTATTATTTCAAATTAAATATTTTATAAATTTAGCTATTTTTTTAGATAAATTAAATTTATTAATAATTAAATATAATTTATTTTATATAAAAACTATTTATTATAATTTAAATTATCAAAATATCGAAAATTCTAAATTAGAAAAAAACTTCTTAATTACTAAAATAACTTATAAAGAAAAAAAACAAGAAAATAAAGCTTTAATAAAAAAGGATTTAAAAAAAAAAGTTAAAATTTATAATATTATTTCAAAAATTTATACTAAATTTACAAACGATTATCAATTAATTTCTAATAACTTTTACAAAAATTCAATAAATTTTTTTAAAAATTTATTTTTAATTAATAAATTATTTTATTATAGAAAAAAAATAAATTTAGAAAAAATAACAAAAACTATAATTGATAAAAAGTTATTAAATTGGAAAAAAAAAGGAAAAAACTATTTTTATTTTAATAATATAAAAAAAAATAGATATATTTATTATAATTTTAATCAATATATTATAATTGATGAGAAAAATAAAAACAAAGAAATATTCAAATATTTTATTGAAAAACAAAAAAATTTATTATCTTTATCTAATAAAATATTATCTAATAAAATAAATTTTATAAATAGTCAAAATTTAGTTACTAAATGGTCTAATAAATTAAATAAAAAAACTATTTATATATTTTATAAAACTTTTATATCTATTTTTCATAAAAATTTTAATAAAATTTCAAAATTATTCATTTATTCTCAAAAAACTCTAAATATTAAAAAAAAAAATAATTTTCAAAAAATTATTTTAAATAGGAAGCTTTTATTAGAACAAATCACATTTAATATTTATTATAAATTAAATACTTATTTTTATTTTGATAAAATATTAATTACTAATTTTCTTATTAATTATTTTAATAAAAATAATAATAAAGTTTGCACAAAAGTTTTTAATAGCATTTTTTTCTACCCAATATGGCAAAATGAAAAAACTTATTTTAATTCGATAAAAATCTCTAATGAAATTTTATTAAAATCTCAATTTTTTACAACAGATACATTAAAATTATTAAACTTTTTGTATTATTATAATTTAAGTTATAAAAAAAATTTAACTTTTTATTTAAAAAAAAATAAAAAAAATAATTTAACATATACACAATTAATAAAAAGTATAGCTATAGAAAAAAAAATTTTATCTAATAATCAATTAACTTTTTTTTATAAAAAACTAAATAAAAATTCAAATATTGAATTACAACTATATAAAACTTTTTTATCAAAAAATTTAAAATTTTTTAACTATCCAAAATTAGTCTTTTTATATAAATTTGATTTAGATAAATTATTAAATTCATTAGTTAAATTTAATTTAATTTTTAATAAAAAAATAATAAATTTGAAAACAATTAATTTAGATAAAAAACAACATATTCGAAATACATTAAAACCAAAAAATAATGCTCATAAAGCTCATAAAATAAATTATTTTGAAAATTATTTACTTTCTGAGTTTTTTATCAAAATAAAAAACGAAAATAATCAAATAATTAATTGGACTAATAAATTATTTATTATAAAGTATAATTCCAAAACAAATTTAATAGATATTATTTTAAATAATAATACAAATAATAGAAATTGGAATTATGAAAAAAACAACAATATATTATCATCTTTTTCAAAAAATTCTATTAAATTAATTCCACAAACTAAAATACATCAAATATTGAAAAAATCAACTTTTTTTATAAAGTGGACTTTATTTGAAAATTATATACCATGGTTTTTTACTTTAAAATGGTGGAAGTATTTTAAAAATATAGTTTTAAATTTACTTTCAGAATTATTATTAAATATCAATGATCAATTTAATTATATTTTACCAACAACTTTACAAAATAAAAAAAAAAGATTAGAGTATTTATTAAAAAATTTATTATTTAATTTAAAAAATAAAATTATTGGTAATTCATTTGAAATTTGGAATTTGCGTTTATTGAAACAAGTTAATAAACAATATAACAATCAACAAATTATATGGCCATCTTTTTATTTAAATTTAGTCAGTAAATCGAATAAACAACATATAGCAACTATAAGTTTTATTATTTTTAGTTATTTCATTTTTCAAAAATACTTTTCCAGTTTATTAGGTTCAGATTATTTTGAACTATGGAGATATTTTGAAATAATTCAATATTTAATAGATTCTTCACGTGGAAGATATTTAGATAATTTAATTCATAATAATTCAATACAATTTATTAAATCAGAAAATTTATTAATGCATTTTTTTAGAAATTTAAAACACTATATAAAAAATGCTAAATTTTATTTATTTGAAAAAAAAAAAAGAAACAAATTATTAATTAATAATAAAGGGTTAGACCTTTCTCGTAGAGAACGAAAATTATTAGTTCAATCTTTAATAACTGACAAAAGCATTGAGCAATATAGATCAAGATTTACTTCTAATAACAGTTCTATAAGTTTTCAAATTGGTAATTCAATTGTAAAACAGTACAAATTGAAAAATTATTTAGAAAATTTAACTGAAAATTATCAAAAAAATTTAGTAAATTATCCTTTTTATCAATTTTATCTAGCAGAAAATTTAATTTTTCTATCTTGGTGGCAAAAATCAACTTCTTTAGATATACCATGGCAAAGTAATACTTTAAAATCAACTTTATATAAAAAACCTATTCCACTTGAATTAAGACTTTTTTCTTCAAAAGGAATTTTATTAGTAGGTTCATTAGAAAGTGGACGCTCTTATTTAATTAAAAATATAGCAGCAAATTCTTTTGTTCCTTTAATAAAAATATCTATAAATAAACTTTTATATAATAAACCTGATATTATAACTGAAAGTTGGATGAATATTTTAATGGAAAGTTTACGAAGATTAAATCTTATTTTAGAATTAGCAAAAAAACTATCTCCGTGTATAGTATGGATGCAAAATATTCATGAACTTAATGTAAACCGCTCAACTCAAAATGTAGAATCTGATCCAACTTTTTTACTTGGTATTTTCTTAAAATATTTTCAAACTGGTTTTAATAAAAAAAATACTAACAATATAGTTATTATTGGTTCGACTCATGTTCCTAAAAATGTGGATCCTGCTTTAATTTCTCCAAATAGATTAGATCAATTAATAAATATTCGAATGTTTAATATTTTACAAAGAAAAAAAAAAATTTCAATTTTATTAAACAGTAAGCATAGTCAGTATTTTTATTCAAAAAATAAAAAATCATGTATTAACGAATTTGGATATAGAACCATAGGGTATAATGCACGAGATTTAGCAGGACTTATTAATGAAATTTTATTAATTAGTATTGTTCAAAATCGATCTATAATAGAAAAAAAAGCTATAAAATTAGCTTTTCATAGACAAGCTTTAGGTTCTACATATATAAATAATAAAATTATTTTTACGCAGAATTGTAGTATACTTTTTTATAAAGTTGGAAAACTTCTTGTACAAAATTTCTTTATAAAAAATTCGTCTAGAAATCCTTTATATTTTGGTAACGATTTATGGAAAAAAAAATTTTATTATTTATCTAAATGGTATTTAGAACCTTCCATTTTTGACTCAACAATAAAAGAATTCACTATTTTACCTCATATTTTAGGTTGTTTAGCCGGGTTAGCTGCTCGAGATTCTTGGTTCATATTAGAAAATAAACCGGATAATTTAATTTCACTTGATAAATATGCTGAAAATGATTTTTATTTAGCTTGTAATATTTTAGAAAGTCTTTTAATAGAGTTTTCATGGTTAGAAATATTTGAAAGAAAAAATACTAATAAAAAAAAGAATTTTAATTTTCAGTTTCAACCAAAAAATCCTTTACATATGATAAAAAAAGGGCTTTTTTCAAGAATAAATCAAAATGCTAAAAATACATTGTTAAATAAATCTATTAATGAAATAATTCCTTATAAAAAAGAACTTTTTCAATTAACTAGTAATATTACTTGGGCTCCCAAATTATCTCGTCTTAATTTTATTCGTAGTAATTTATTTAATTGGATAAATAGACCTAATGAATTTAAAATTACATATAATTTTGATTTTTCAAAAAAAAAAGAAAAAAAAGAATTTAATGGCTCACCAAGAAATTCTCAGTTTTTTGAAATTATTCAGCATAAAACAAAAGAGCAACTTCCTTATGAAAGGGTTTTATCCCGAATAAGACGAAGAAATGTCCAAGAATTAGAATTTCAGTTAGAAGATATTCTATTGGAAGAGCAATTTGTAATATTAGGATTTTCACGATTATTCACGGAATATCGAATGGAATCTCGATTATCTAGTAAACCTATGTTATTTATCGGAGGAAGATTTCTTTGGGATCCTACTGGTTTATTATTTCGAAATCATCATTTTATTTTTTCACGACAAAATTTATTTATAGATGAAGAAATGTTAAGAAGATTGTATGTTACTTATGGGGCAAGAAGAGAAAGAGAAAAATCTCGTTCAAGTAAAAAAATTAAACAATTTTTTCTTCATCGTGGATATGGTCGAGATTCCATAAATGACTTTTCTATAAATTGGTGGAATAAATTACCTTTTATTGAAAAAAATAATGTTGAAACTTTTAAGCGTATTGAAGGAATTGGTGTTCAATTAAAACGCCCGCAAGTATTTACCCCTGTATATCTATATCAACGTTGGTTAATTGAAAATCCACTAGAAAATATGAGTCGTTTTGAATTATTAAATAATCAACAAAGATGGTTAAAAATAAATAATTTATTATTTAATGATTCTTTTATTTATTATACTCTTTTAGAAATTTATCAATATTTATTAAAATTTTTTATTTTGCATCAAATTTTATTAAATGAAATGACAAAAATATTATTTAGAAATAAATGGCTTTTTCAAAACGAAATTGAATATTTTATTAATAGAATTGATAAAATAAACTAAAAGTTACTTTATTTTATTTGAAAATCTATAAAATAGAAAAAATTAATTAAATTTAATATACTAATAAAAAGTTTAATATACTGATAAAAAGTTTAATATACTGATAAAAAGTTTAATATACTGATAAAAAGAAATTATCGTAAAAAAAAACTTTTTTTTACGATAATTTCTTTTTATTAGTAATTTTCTTTTTATTAGTAATTCGAAAATAGTTTGTTTAACAATAAAATAAAACTTTTATTTAAATTAGCTTAATAAAAAAAAAAAGAAATACTAACAAAATTTTATTAAAATTATTTTATTTAATTTAATTAGACATATCGGGATTGACGGGACTCGAACCCGCAACTTCCGCCTTGACAGGGCGGTGCTCTAACCAATTGAACTACAATCCCTATAAACATATATATATTTATTATGGCAATCTAAAAAGCTTTATGTCAAATTAATAATAGTTTATTAAATAAATCCTTTTTTTTATAAAAAATATAAATTATAAAAAAAAAATTAATTTAATTAAAAGATATACAAAATAAAAAAAAAATATGTAAAATTTTTATGCTTATAAATATGAATAAAGTTTGGGCCGAGCTGGATTTGAACCAGCGTAGGCATTGCCAGCGGATTTACAGTCCGTCCCCATTAACCACTCGAGCATCGACCCAAAAAAAAAAGTAAAAAAAATAACAAAGTTAGACTAATAACTTTGTTATTTTTTTTTCAACTATTATATAAAAAACTTTATGTAATAATGAACTATTACAAAGATTTTTAATAATACCCCCAGGGGAATTCGAATCCCCGTCGCCTCCTTGAAAGAGAGGTGTCCTAGGCCACTAGACGATGGGGGCTTAATCCTCATATTTATGTTACTTAATTCTTTATTTACTGTCAATAGTTAATAGTATGCTTGATTTCTTTCATTATAAATAATTAAAGAAATATTTTAATAAAAACATTAAATAATAATAAATGTCAAAAACGCTTAAATTTAAAAAAAAAAGAAGTTAGATGAAATTTTGATTTCATTTTAAGTAATAAAATTTGAGTTGACAAATATATCCTTTTTATCACAAAATCAACTTATATTTATTTTTTAATAAATTAGCAAAATAGCCCTTTTAACTCAGTGGTAGAGTAACGCCATGGTAAGGCGTAAGTCATCGGTTCAAATCTGATAAAGGGCTTATATTTTTATACTTAAATAAAAAATTTTAAATTATTTAATAAATAAATAAAATATATATATAAAATTATGTTTTTTAATTTTTAAGTTATTTTAAGTTATTATAAATTAATTTATAACAAATTTAAATAGAAAATATTATAAAAATTTTAATGAATAAAAATATTTAGAATAAAATATAAAAAAAAATAACAAAATATTAAATTTTGGTTAACTAAGTAATTATTTTTTTATAAAATATTACAACTAAATTGGATATAAGAGAATTAATTGATATAATATATACTTGATAGATTAATTATGAATTAATAACAATAGTAAGTTTATAATAAAATTTTTATTTATTTTCACAAATAAATATTTAAAATGTGCAAATAATACTTTAGTAAATTTAAAGATTATTATTCTAAATAAATTGGCTATTCTTATAATAGATTTTACTAAAAAAAAGATGAAATGAAAAACAAATTTGAGTTAGAGGGACATGCAAGAACATAAATAATAAAGAAAAGAAAAGTTTACCTATCTTCTAAATTTTTAGTTGTTTAAAATGTAGAAGAGTTTAAAAAAAAAAATAGAAATATTATTTCATTTTTATTTTTATGTTTAAGGTACTTAATAATGATTAAAATAGTTGAATAGGAGAATCACTATGACTATAGCCATTGGAAAGTCTTCCAAAGAACCAAAAGGTTTATTTGATAGCATGGATGACTGGCTACGAAGAGACCGTTTTGTATTTGTAGGTTGGTCTGGTCTATTACTTTTTCCATGTGCTTATTTTTCTTTAGGTGGATGGTTTACAGGTACAACTTTTGTTACTTCATGGTATACTCATGGATTGGCTAGCTCTTATTTAGAAGGCTGTAATTTTCTAACTGCTGCAGTTTCTACTCCTGCTAATAGTTTAGCACATTCTTTATTGCTATTATGGGGTCCTGAAGCACAAGGAGATTTTACTCGTTGGTGTCAATTAGGAGGTTTATGGACTTTCGTTGCTCTTCATGGTGCTTTTGCACTAATAGGCTTTATGTTGCGCCAATTTGAGCTAGCTAGATCTGTACAATTACGTCCTTATAATGCAATTGCTTTTTCTGGTCCAATTGCTGTTTTCGTTTCTGTATTTCTAATCTACCCTCTTGGCCAATCAGGTTGGTTTTTTGCACCTAGCTTTGGTGTAGCAGCCATTTTTCGATTTATTTTATTCTTTCAAGGTTTTCATAACTGGACTTTAAACCCTTTTCATATGATGGGAGTTGCTGGAGTTTTAGGAGCAGCTCTTTTATGCGCTATTCATGGTGCAACTGTTGAGAATACTTTATTTGAAGATGGTGATGGTGCAAATACATTCCGTGCTTTTAACCCAACTCAATCTGAAGAAACTTATTCTATGGTTACAGCTAATCGTTTTTGGTCTCAAATTTTTGGTGTTGCCTTTTCCAATAAACGCTGGTTGCATTTTTTTATGTTATTCGTACCAGTAACTGGTTTATGGATGAGCGCTATTGGAGTCGTTGGTCTGGCTTTAAATCTAAGAGCTTATGATTTTGTTTCTCAGGAAATTCGTGCAGCGGAAGATCCTGAATTTGAAACTTTCTATACTAAAAATATTCTTTTAAATGAAGGTATCCGTGCTTGGATGGCAGCTCAAGATCAGCCTCATGAAAATCTTGTATTCCCCGAGGAGGTTCTACCCCGTGGAAACGCTCTTTAATGGAACCTTATCTTTAGGTGGTCGTGATCAAGAAACCACTGGTTTTGCTTGGTGGGCTGGTAATGCGAGACTTATTAATTTATCTGGTAAATTATTAGGCGCTCATGTAGCTCATGCTGGATTAATTGTATTCTGGGCCGGAGCAATGAATCTTTTTGAAGTAGCTCATTTTGTACCAGAAAAACCTATGTATGAACAAGGATTAATTCTACTTCCTCATTTAGCTACCTTAGGATGGGGAGTAGGTCCTGGTGGCGAAGTTATAGATACTTTTCCATATTTTGTATCTGGAGTACTTCATTTAATTTCTTCCGCAGTTTTAGGCTTTGGAGGTATTTATCATGCGCTTATTGGACCAGAAACTTTAGAAGAATCTTTTCCATTTTTTGGTTATGTTTGGAAAGATAAAAATAAAATGACTACTATTTTAGGTATCCATTTAATTTTATTAGGTGCTGGCGCTTTTCTTTTAGTATTTAAAGCCTTATATTTTGGAGGTGTTTATGATACTTGGGCTCCTGGGGGGGGTGATGTAAGAAAAATTACAAATCTTACCCTTAATCCTAGTGTTATATTTGGTTATTCACTTAAATCACCTTTTGGTGGAGAAGGATGGATTGTTAGTGTAGATAATTTAGAAGATATTATTGGAGGGCATGTTTGGTTAGGTTCTATTTGTATTTTTGGTGGAATTTGGCATATTTTAACAAAACCATTTGCTTGGGCTCGTCGTGCTCTTGTTTGGTCCGGAGAAGCTTATTTATCTTATAGTTTAGGGGCAATTGCTGTTTTTGGTTTTATTGCTTGCTGTTTTGTTTGGTTTAATAATACTGCTTATCCAAGTGAATTTTATGGTCCTACTGGGCCAGAAGCGTCTCAAGCGCAAGCTTTCACTTTCCTAGTTAGAGACCAACGGCTTGGAGCTAATGTAGGTTCTGCTCAAGGACCTACTGGTTTAGGTAAATACCTTATGCGTTCTCCAACTGGGGAGATTATTTTTGGAGGAGAAACCATGCGCTTTTGGGATCTTCGTGCTCCATGGTTAGAACCTTTACGAGGTCCTAATGGGTTGGATTTGAGTAAATTGAAAAAAGATATTCAACCTTGGCAAGAACGACGTTCTGCAGAATATATGACTCATGCTCCATTAGGTTCTTTAAATTCCGTAGGTGGTGTAGCTACTGAAATTAATGCAGTAAACTATGTTTCTCCACGAAGTTGGCTAGCTACTTCTCATTTTGTGTTAGGATTCTTTTTCTTTGTAGGTCATTTATGGCATGCAGGAAGAGCGCGTGCGGCTGCAGCTGGATTTGAAAAAGGAATTGATCGCGATTTTGAACCTGTTCTTTCTATGACACCCCTTAACTAATAATTAAAAAATAAATTAGTTATTGATAATTTAAAATGGTTCGGCTTTTTTAGTCGAGCCATTTTAATAAAATTTAAGTATTTTTCATAAAAACGATTAATTTGAAAGAAAAATCAAAGGAGAGAGAGGGATTCGAACCCTCGATAGTTTTTAGAAACTATGCCGGTTTTCAAGACCGGAGCCATAAACCACTCGGCCATCTCTCCTAATTTTTTAAGTAAAAAAAATAGTAAGGTCACTAATTATACAATAATAAAAGCTTATTTAACAGTATTGTTACATAAATAAAAAGTAAATGTTAAATTTTTGAATTAAAAAAATTTTTGAAATATTTTTGACTCGGTAAGTAAATAATTACTAGAAAAGGATTAATGGTATAACTTATTTTATATTTTTTAACTTGGAGAATCACAACCATGACTATTGCCTTTCAGTTGGCTGTGTTTGCATTAATTGCTATTTCGTTTCTATTAGTAATTGGTGTACCTGTTGTGCTTGCCTCTCCCGATGGTTGGTCAAGTAGTAAAAATGTTGTGTTTTCAGGTGCTTCATTATGGATTGGATTAGTTTTTTTGGTTGGTGTTCTTAATTCTTTTATATCATAGAATTTTATTTTTATTATACGAAATTAAAAACGAAATAAAATAAAATGTTTTTATTTCCCTCCCTCTGTAGACTTTATATTATAAGTTCTAAAAGGTATTTTATACAAGTCCTCTGATAGAAAATAAATATTTTCTACTAGGGAGGGTTTTTCTATTTCATTTTATTTAACATTATTTCAATTAATTATTTAATTAAAAATAAATTTAATAAATAATTGACTATGTTAAAAAAAAAAAGTATATATATATATACATATTTTCTATATATCTAGATATAATTGCGGGTATAGTTTAATGGTAAAATTCCTCCTTGCCAAGGAGAATATGCGGGTTCGATTCCCGCTACCCGCCTTTTTTTGTACTGTCATTATTTAGTTGGAAATAATAAAAAAGGTTTAAAAATGATGAGAAACTAAAGTTTTATTTTTTATATATATATATAAATTACTATATTCCTTTAGCATTTTATATTATAAATTTAGCGGAGACGGGATTTGAACCCATGACCTCAAGGTTATGAGCCTTGCGAGCTACCAGGCTGCTCTACTCCGCGTCATAAAATAATAACACATTTTTAATTGATTAAACAATGACTTTTTTATTTTAATCATGAAACCCCCCAACTAGAATTAGAATTTAAAATTAGGGGGGACTTTTTAATTATAGTTTTTTTTCGCATCTCTTCAAGATTTTTCACCAACTTGATTTAGTTATTCCGGGTATAAAGCATGCATGAGCCATTTCTCTTAATACATGTCTAGATAAACCAAAATCACGATAAATAGCTCTAGGCCTTCCGGTTAAAAAACAACGACGATGAAGTCTTGTAGGTGCACTGTTACGTGGTAAAGTTTGTAATTTTTTTTGAAATTCCCATTTTTCATCCAAAGATAAAGTTTCCTTTATTTTTTTTTTCATAGATTGACGAAATTTTTGGTATTTTTTTTCTAATTTTTGTTTTTTTTTTTCTCTTTCAATAAGACTTTTCTTTGCCATGATTTTCTTTAATGAGTAAAATATTTTTTTAGTTAAAAAAAAAGTGAAATAAATTAAAATTTTTTTTTTTCACTTTTTTTTTCATTTTATCCTATTTTGTTATATTCTTTTCTATATTGAATAGGATAGATGCTAGTTTTAAAACTAAACTCTATCCTATTCAATAAAATTTTTTATCCTATTTAATTTTAATAATTATTAACCAAATTTACCTGATGTAGAAGCAATCAGAAAAGCTGCATAAGTAAATATATAACCTACTGAGAAGTGGGCTAACCCAACTAACCGTGCTTGAACAATAGAAAGAGCTACTGGTTTGTCTTTCCAACGAACTAAATTAGCTAAAGGCGTACGTTCATGAGCCCAAGCTAAAGTTTCAATAAGTTCTTGCCAATATCCACGCCAAGAAATTAAGAACATGAATCCGGTAGCCCAAACAAGATGCCCAAATAAAAACATCCATGCCCAAACAGATAAACTATTCATACCAAATGGATTATACCCATTAATAAGTTGTGAAGAGTTTAACCATAGATAATCTCTTAACCATCCCATTAAATATGTAGAAGATTCATTAAATTGAGCTACATTTCCTTGCCATAAAGTAATATGTTTCCAATGCCAATAAAAAGTGACCCACCCAATAGTATTTAGCATCCAAAAAACAGCTAAATAAAAAGCATCCCATGCTGAAATATCACAAGTTCCACCTCGTCCTGGACCATCGCACGGAAAACTATAACCAAACTCTTTTTTATCTGGCATTAATTTAGAGCCACGGGCATCTAAAGCACCTTTTACTAAGATTAATGTAGTTGTATGTAAACCTAAAGCAATAGCATGGTGAACTAAGAAATCTCCAGGACCAATAGTTAAAAATAATGAATTGCTATTATTATTAACAGCATCTAACCAACCCGGTAGCCATAAAGTCTGGCCAGAATTGAAAGCTGGACTATCTACTGACGATAAAAGCACATCAAAACCATACAAAGCTTTCCCATGAGCAGATTGTATCCATTGAGCAAATACGGGTTCAATTAAAATTTGTTTTTCTGGAGTACCAAAAGCAAGCATAACATCATTATGAACATAAAGCCCCAAAGTATGAAAGCCTAAAAATAGACTAGCCCAACTTAAATGTGATATAATTGCTTCTTTATGTTCTAACATTCTTGCTAATACATTATCTTTATTTTGTTCTGGATTATAGTCTCTTATAAAGAAAATAGCTCCATGAGCAAAAGCACCTGTCATTATAAATCCAGCAATATATTGGTGATGGGTATATAATGCAGCTTGAGTAGTAAAGTCTTGCGCTAGAAATGCGTATGGAGGTAAAGAATACATATGTTGAGCTACTAAAGAAGTAATAACTCCTAAAGAAGCTAAAGCTAGACCTAGCTGAAAATGAAGAGAATTGTTAATAGTATCATAAAGACCCTTATGTCCACGACCCAAACGGCCTCCCGGAGGGGTATGAGCTTCTAAAATTTCTTTCATACTATGACCAATACCAAAATTAGTTCGATACATATGGCCAGCTATAATAAAAATAACTGCAATCGCTAAATGGTGATGCGCCATATCAGTCAACCATAAACTTTGTGTTTGTGGATGAAATCCTCCGAGAAAAGTCAGAATAGCAGTACCTGATCCTTCAGAAGTACCAAATAAATGACTATTTGAGTCAGGGTTTTGAGCATAAACATTCCATTGCCCTGCAAAAAAAGGTCCTAAACCTTGGGGATGTGGTAATGCTGTTAATAAATTATTCCATCTTACATGTTCACCTCGAGATTCAGGAATAGCCACATGAACTAAATGTCCAGTCCATGCTAGAGAACTTACTCCAAAAAGTCCTGATAAATGATGATTAAGACGAGATTCTGCATTTTTAAACCATGAAACACTTGGTTTCCATTTTGGCTGTAAATGTAACCAGCCAGCTATTAGAAAAAGAGCCGAAATAAATAATAAAAAAAGAGCTCCGGTATAAAGATCTTGATTACTACGTAAACCAATTGTATACCACCATTGATATACTCCAGAATAAGCTATATTAACTGGACCTGACGCTCCGCCTCGAGTAAATGCTTCTACAGCTGGTTGACCAAAATGTGGATCCCAAATTGCATGAGCAATTGGTCGTACATGTAAAGGATCTTGTACCCATGCTTCGAAGTTACCTTGCCAAGCTACATGAAATAAATTACCAGAAGTCCATAAAAAAATGATTGCTAGCTGACCAAAGTGAGAAGCGAAAATTTTTTGATAAAGACGCTCTTCAGTCATATCATCATGACTTTCAAAGTCATGTGCAGTCGCGATACCAAACCAAATACGACGAGTAGTTGGGTCTTGAGATAGGCCCTGGCTGAATTTTGGAAATCTTGATGCCATAATGCTTTTCAAATCCTCCTAGCCATTATCCTACTGAAATAATTCTCGCTAGGAAGAATGCCCATGTTGTGGCAATCCCACCCAGAAGGTAATGAGCTACTCCTACAGCACGGCCTTGTACAATACTTAAGGCTCTAGGCTGAATAGCAGGGGCAACTTTTAATTTGTTGTGAGCCCAAACGATAGACTCAATAAGTTCTTGCCAATATCCACGACCACTAAATAGAAACATTAAACTAAAAGCCCAAACAAAATGAGCGCCTAAAAATAAAAGACCGTATGCAGATAATGAAGAACCATAAGATTGAATTACTTGAGACGCTTGTGCCCATAAAAAATCACGAAGCCATCCATTAATTGTAATTGAACTTTGTGCGAAATTTCCTCCTGTAATATGCGTAACAATTCCTTGATCGCTGATACTACCCCATACATCAGATTGCATTTTCCAGCTAAAATGAAAAATAACTACTGAAATAGCATTATACATCCAGAATAAACCTAGAAAAACATGATCCCAAGCAGATACTTGACATGTTCCGCCTCTTCCAGGTCCATCACAAGGAAATCTAAAACCAAGATTAGCTTTATCTGGTATTAAACGAGAACTACGTGCAAATAAAACACCTTTTAATAGTATTAAGACAGTTACGTGAATAGTAAAAGCATGAATATGATGTACCAAAAAGTCCGCGGTTCCTAATGGAATTGGTAATAAAGCGACTTTTCCACCTACTGCAACTAAATCACCACCTCCCCAAGTTAAACTCGTACTTGCTGTTGCATTGGGAGCTGTTAAACTAGGTGCTAAGGCATGGGTATTTTGTATCCATTGAGCAAAAACAGGTTGTAATTGTATAGCAGTATCTGAAAACATATCTTGAGGGCGGCCTAAAGCGCTCATTGTATCATTATGAATATATAGCCCAAAACTATGAAAACCTAAAAAGATACAAACCCAGTTTAAATGTGATATTATTGCATCACGGTGTCGTAAAACACGATCTAATAAATTATTGTATTGAGTTGTTGGATCATAATCTCTTACCATAAAAATAGCTGCATGTGCAGCAGCTCCAACTATAAGAAAACCGCCAATCCACATATGATGTGTGAATAACGAAAGTTGAGTAGCATAATCAGTCGCTAAATATGGATAAGGAGGCATAGAATACATATGATGAGCTACTATAATAGTTAAAGAACCTAGCATAGCTAAATTAATAGCTAGTTGAGCATGCCATGAAGTAGTTAAGATTTCATATAATCCTTTATGACCTTCGCCTGTAAATGGACCTTTATGAGCTTCTAAAATTTCCTTGATACTATGACCAATACCAAAATTAGTTCGATACATATGACCAGCTACCAGAAAAAGAACTGCAATCGCTAAATGATGGTGTGCTGTATCAGTTAACCATAAACCTCCAGTAATTGGGTTTAATCCTCCGCGAAAAGTTAAAAAATCTGAATATTCTGACCAATTTAGAGTAAAAAATGGGGTTAGTCCTTTAGAAAAACTTGGATAAAGCTGAGCTAGAAGATCACGATTTATAATAAATTCATGAGGAAGTGGTATTTCTTTAGGATCTACTCCGGCATCCAGAAGTCGATTAATAGGTAAAGAAACATGTACTTGATGTCCTGCCCAACCTAAAGATCCTAAACCTAATAGACCTGCTAAATGATGGTTTAACATAGATTCTACATTTTGAAACCAAGCTAATTTAGGAGCAGCTTTATGATAATGAAACCATCCAGCAAAAAGCATTAAAGCTGCAAAAACTAATCCACCTATTGCAGTAGTGTAAAGCTGTAATTCATTAGTTATTCCAGAAGCTCGCCAAAGTTGAAAAAAGCCGGAGGTTATTTGTATTCCTTGAAAACCTCCACCTACATCTCCATTTAAAATTTCTTGCCCTACTATTGGCCAAACAACTTGAGCACTGGGTTTAATATGAGTAGGATCACTTAGCCATGCTTCATAATTTGAAAAACGAGCCCCATGAAAATACATACCACTTAGCCAAATAAAAATAACAGCTAGTTGACCAAAGTGAGCACTAAATACTTTACGAGAAATTTCTTCTAAATCATTTGTGTGACTGTCAAAATCATGAGCATCAGCATGTAAGTTCCAAATCCAAGTTGTAGTATTAGGACCCTTAGCTAAAGTTCTTGAAAAATGCCCTGGTTTAGCCCATTTTTCAAAAGAAGTTTTTACGGGATCTTTTTCTACCATAATCTTGACTTCTGGTTCCGGTGAACGAATAGTCATCGAGGTTCTCCTCTCTTCAGACGAGGCATAGGAAAAACCCACCAATAATGAATAGTAAACTTCTAAAAGATATTTATGACTTTCTTATCCAACTTTTTTTTCAGTTTAAAACTGGAGCAACTATAATACAGAAGTTACCTAGGGCAGGTATTCAAATTTATTATGACACATCTTTAAGGTGCTTAATGGACCGTATTAATTTCAATCCTATTTTTAGTTAAAGTAATTTAAATTTATCTTTTATTATTTTCTTTTTTATTTAAAACGCCCTGTTATTTTTAACCAATTTTGCGCTTCAATATAATTGCTTGGAGCAAGCGAGATTGCTTGTTTCCAATAATCTGCTGCTTGGTTAAACCAAGCTTCGGATGCTTCAGAGTCTCCTTGCTGAATAGCTTGTTCTCCTCGGTTGGGATAGGTAAAAATATCTTCCCTTAGAACCGTACATGAGAGTTTCCTACCTCATACGGCTCACTTAATTAAATTTACTATATTATTACTTAATTAAAAATTTTGTGCAAATTTTTTTTTATTCATTTTTTTTTTATTCAATTCATATTTAATAATTATTTAATAATTTTAATGATAATAAGGTTTATAATAGAAAATTAGTTAATGAAATAAGTTTTAAATAAAATTTTAAAGAAAATTTTTCGTTTTCTTTTTTTTTTATTTTTATCTTTTCTCCTATAAAAAAAATAAAATTTTTTAGAGTAACTATCTTATTTTTAATTAAATTTTATTAGTATTTAATGATTAATTTATCAAAAATACTTTATCTCTTTAGGATCTGAGACTACACCGCTGTTTATTCAATTAGCATTCAACTCAACTTTATTACATAAGTGAATTTTCTAAGTAAACAGGTTTTTTTATTGGGCCATAAATTTAATACTGGATCATTACGGCGCTTTTCTAACAGATTTACTTACATTATCCATAGAGGATTTAGACTTTTCTTTAAATCGTTCTTTATTTTTAAATATTTTTATATTTTATAATGAAGTTTTATTTATTACAGCTAATAAAAATCTTTTTTACTGATTTATATGTAATAAGTCTCCACTTTTTTTATTTATATTTATAATTTGTGGTAGTTTTTTACTAAAAAAATATATTATATTGATAGCCGCACGTAATGACAGATCACAGCCATATTATTAAAAGCTTGCGGTAAAGATGGATTTCGTTCTAATGCTTGAAAATAATATTCTAAAGCTTTTGCGTGTTCTCCATTACTTGTATGAATAAGACCTATATTGTATAGTATATAACTTCGATCATAGGGGTCAATTTCTAAGCGCATAGCTTCATAATAATTTTGTAAAGCTTCTGCATATTCTCCTTCAGATTGAGCTGACATTCGTTACGATCGTCTATATAATTCTAGAAAAATAAATAAACTTCGTTTCAAAACCGTACATGAAATTTTCATTTCATACGGCTTCTCTTGTTTAATATATAAACGGGATTAATCTATAAAATTTATAAAAAAGTTTTACCCAATATAATAAATTACCAAGGGCTAGTTTTTTCAAAAAATAGCTAGCCATCCTTCTTTTAAAAAGGATTTTTATTTCAATTTTAAATTTAATTTTTAAATTTTTCTTTGTTCTTAATACTTTGTTTCTTAAAGGATTAGCTTTTTCGACAATCTCCGATGGTTATATGAGTACCCAATTTACAAATGAGATGGATTTTTGTTTTCCTAACCATAAATTTATTAGTAAATAATTTTTACTATTGCGTATAAAAAAGTTTTATTTAAAATTTGACGAAGTTTTTGTGTTGTCGATTTCTACACGTAATGCTTTTCCAACTATGTATGCTTATAAAGTAAACTTAAAATTATAGCGTTAACCTTTTGCTTAATACTTTAATTCCTAGAAAATTAAAAGATTAAAGGCTACATTAATCGAGGGTACACGACAGAAGGAATTCTTTTTTCTAAATTAACCTTCACTAAGTATAAGTTTCATGTAATTAAATATTTTCATGTTTTATTCCTATAAAATAAATTTTAACAAGAGTTCAAAAGTCAAATCGCACCATCTCTATAATAACTAAAAGCTTCTTTTTCCCTTTGTGTAGTCGGAATTATTCGTAATAAAATGTCAGCAACAATTGTAAAAGTTTTATCAATAAAATTATCATTCTTTTGAGATCGAGGCATAATCAAATACAGCTTTGGCAAATTTTTAATATTCCCTTTATTTGAGAATAAATCCATTAAATTTTTTTTATAATATATTTATTTAAATATAAATATATATTAAATATGTAAATAAATTTAATTTCTTAATTAAAAAAACTAAAAAACTTGCTATTCTACAAACTTATGACTTAAAATTACAGAAAAATATTATAGGAAAGATGGCCGAGTGGTCGAAGGCGTAGCATTGGAAATGCTATGTAGGCTTTTGTTTACCGAGGGTTCGAATCCCTCTCTTTCCGGAGTTATAAATTTTTATTATGTATGTAATTAAAAATACTATTAATTCTTAGTTAAGCTTGACGAGAATAATATTCTACAACCAATAATTCATTTATTTTTAAACCAATTGATTCACGATCTAATATTTGATTAACTAATCCTTTTTTTTCTAAAGAACTATAAGTTAAATGATTTGGTATTTTATATTTTTGATAAAACTCTATATTTTTACTAATTATAGTCTCAGATTTTTGTTGATTTTTTATAGTAATAAAATCTTGAGGTTTACACCGATAACTTGGTATATCTACTATACAATCATTAACTAAAATATGTCTATGATTTACTAATTGTCTTGCTCCAGGAATCGTAGGAGCCATACCTAATCGAAAAATAATATTATCTAAACGCATTTCGAGTAATTGTAATAAAACTTCACCTGTGGATCCTTTTGCTTTTCTAGCAATACGTACATAATTAAGTAATTGTCGTTCTGTTATTCCATAATGAAAACGTAATTTTTGTTTTTCTTCTAAACGAATGCGATACTGAGAAATTTTTTTATTAGATGTTGATTGATTGACAGAACTAGATTTTAACTGGGGTGTTTTATTAGTTAGCCCTGGTAAAGTTCCTAAACGACGTATTATTCTTACACGAGGTCCTCGATAACGGGACATAAAAACTCCTTATTTTTACAAAAAAAATTTACAGAAAAAAAGATAAAATAATAATAATAATATTCATAATAAAAAGTAAAAGATATTCAATCAATTTATTTTTTTTATAAAGTTTTTTTACTTCAAATTTATTTAACTTTTTTTACCAAAAAATTATATATTTTTTTTTAGTCAAAAACATCATAACATGAGAGACACTACAAAAAAAAACAATATTACTTTTTTTATATAAATAAACTTTTAAAAGTTTTTAAACTTTTTATTTTAAGATCTATTTTTAGTAATATATTTATTATTAAAAAAAGCCCGCTATCGGAGTCGAACCGATGACCATCGCATTACAAGTGCGGTGCTCTGACCTCTGAGCTAAGCAGGCTTTATTAATAGAAGTAAATAATAATAATAATTATTTATTTTATTTTGTTATTTTGAGTAACTGAATTATTATATCAATAAAAATTTAATAATGCAATAATTTAGTTCAAAAAAAAATGCTGGATTTTACTAATTAAAAAAAAATTATATATATATATATATACATAAAGTGTTGCCTTAAAACTTATAAAATATTATAATTGTTTAATATAGTAAAATTTTACTAATTATAATTTTTTTTTATATAATTTATTTTTTTTATTTTTTTAATGTGAACTAAAAAAAAGGGGGGGGTATGGCGGAATTGGTAGACGCTACGGACTTAAATAATTTGAGCGTTAGTAGAAAAACTTACTAAATGCTAGCTTTCAGATTCAGGGAAACTTAGGTTGATAAAAATATAAGCAATCCTGAGCCAAATCTTATTTCGTTTGAAAATAAAATAGGTGCAGAGACTCAATGGAAGCTATCCTAACGAATAACATTTTAAAAATTATTTAAAATTTATTTTTTAGATATTAAGCGAGGATAAAGATAGAGTCCAATTTTACATGTTAATTTTAGCAACAATTTAAATTGTAGTAGAAAGAAAATCCGTTGGCTTTATTGACCGTGAGGGTTCAAGTCCCTCTACCCCCAAAACTATAATTTTTTATTGACATAAACTGGAAGTTTATGTTAGGATAAGTCAATCAAAAAAGCCGGAATAGCTCAGTTGGTAGAGCAGAGGACTGAAAATCCTTGTGTCACCAGTTCAAATCTGGTTTCTGGCATTATAAAATTATTTTATATATTTCTTATTTTTATTATATATTTATTTTATGATATATTTATATATACATTATTTTGTTTTATTGTCTAATTTAAGACAATAAAACAAGTTTTTTTTTTAAAAGTGGATCTCTAATTAATCTATTTATTCGCATAGAATAAAATTTCTTTTAGCTTCTAAATTTAGATTAATAAGCATCTTGTAATTCATAAAAATCCGGTACAATGTAATCTTTACGTAAAGGCCAACCAATCCAAGTATCAGGCATTAATATACGTTTAAGACGTGGATGATTTTCATAATAAATTCCTAGCATATCATAAGATTCCCGTTCTTGAAAATCTGCACTTTTCCAAATCCAAAAAACAGATGGTATTTTAGGCTTTTGTCTTGATACAAAAATTTTGATACATATTTCTTCGGGTTGATCTGCATTATTTTGTATTTTTGTAAAATGATATACACTAGCTAATAATCCACCAGGTGCTACATCATAAGCGCATTGAGAACGAAGATAATTAAAACCATAAACATATAAAGCAACCGCTATAGAAAGCCAATTTTCAGATTTTATTTGTAAAATTTCTACACCTTGATAATCAAAACCTAAAGGTCGATGAGCTAGGTTATGTTTTGCTAGCCAACCAGATAATCGCCCTTGTATTTTAGTAGTAGTAGTAGAATTATTTGTATAAGTATTTAACATATTTAAGTTTTTAAAAAATTTTATTTATTTTGAATATTTTTTTTATTATTCTCTTTTTTTAATAAAAAAGTTAAATTTTTATTTTTTTCAATTAAAGCAAAATTTTCTAAAGTTGAATTAAATTGAGATTTAGAAAATTGAGGATATAACTGTTTATTAGATTGTTTAGTATTATTATTAGATACAAAATGAAATTTATGATTTAATGTTAAATATCTCTCTCCTTGTTTAAATTTAGATTTATCTTTATATGTTTCTTGAGCTACTTTTTTACGAAGTTTTATTATAGCATCTATAATAGCTTCTGGTTTTGGTGGACAACCAGGTAAATAAATATCTACAGGAATTAATTTATCTACTCCACGAACTGTACTATACGAATCTGTACTAAACATACCTCCTGTAATAGTACACGCTCCCATAGCAATCACATATTTAGGCTCAGGCATTTGCTCATATAATCTTACTAAAGACGGTGCCATTTTCATTGTTACAGTACCAGCTGTTATTATAAGATCTGCTTGTCTTGGACTAGACCTTGGAACTAAACCATAACGATCGAAATCAAAGCGTGAGCCAATTAATGAAGCAAATTCAATAAAACAACAACTAGTACCATAAAGAAGTGGCCATAAACTAGAAAGCCTAGCCCAATTTGAAAAATCATTAAAAGTTGTTAAAATAATTGAATTTGAGTTTTTTTGATTGGAGAGTGAATTTATAAGTGGCTTCATAGAATTATTAATTTTATTTTTATAATTGTACTCGTTAGAATTTAAGACCATTCTAATGCTCCTTTGCGCCATGCATAAACTAAACCGATAATCAAAATAAATACAAAAACTAAAGCTTCAATGAAAGCAGATAGGCCTAATTTATTAAAACTCATAGCCCAAGGATAAAGAAAAACTGTTTCTATATCGAAAATAACAAAAACTAGAGCGAACATATAATAGCGAATTTGAAACTGAATCCAAGCATCGCCCATTGGTTCTATACCCGATTCATAACTAGTTAGTTTTTCTGGTCCTTGATCATTATTACTAATAGGTCTTAAAATCTTAGAAATTGAGAAAGCTAATATAGGAATAAAACTGGCTATTAATAAAAAAATAAAAAAAGAATTGTATTTAGGCAATAAAAACATTAATATACTCCTGTAAAATAAGAAGAACAATTTTATTTTAAATAATAAGAAAATTTAATTAATTGAATATTTTATTCATATATACATATGAATAAAATATTCAATATATATATATATATACAAACTATAAATAAATATATGAACTAATAAAAAGTAATAATAATAATTCAAATACTAAATATTTTAATAATTTAGGGCTATACGGATTCGAACCGTAGACAATCTCGGTAAAATAGTTAAAAATATTTATTTGAAATGTACTTATAACTATTTTAGGAACCCAACATGCAGTTTTTATTGCATTGGGCTCTTTCATCAACTAAAAATAAATTTAGTTATTTTGCTATCCTTTTTTTTACTGAAATAATGAAATAGCTCCGTGTGCTTAAAAAATCTTTTGAAGCAATCCCAAAGTTAAAAAAAAAATTAATGTTGACATAGGTTTGCTTAATTTAGCATGGATTTACTCAGAATGAATTTCTATTACTTGGAGATTTTTAAACTTTATACACCTTAAAGCTTATCAAGTAAGAAAATAGAATATCTCGAGGTCCTCGTACTATCCTCATCATGCTTAGCATTGAATAATTTTCAATTTTACCATATCAACTAAAAGAGAAATTTTAATTTATTATAAATTAAAGTTTAATTTTTTGTCATGCTATTGTTCTGTTATATTAATTATAAAAGTAAGACAAAATATTTCATAAAATAAATTTTATTCTGAATCGTATAACACAATAAATTTTTTAAAAGCATTGGCGCACGTGTAAACGAGGTGCTCTACCGCTGAGCTATAGCCCTTATTATTATTATTTCTAATTAATAATATAATAACATAATTTTTTTTTTTTTGTCAAGACAATTATTCAAATAAAATAAAAGAATAAAAGATTTTTTTTATTTTATATCTTTTTTAAATATATTCATAAAAATATTGCTTATATATTAATTAATAGGCTAAAATATTAATAGCCTACTTAACTCAGTGGTTTAGAGTATCGCTTTCATACGGCGAGAGTCATTGGTTCAAATCCAATAGTAGGTATAGGGAAATAATTAATAAAAGAACTCAATGGTATATAATCTATATACCATTAAGTTCACTAAAATTTTTAATTTTAGGAAATAGCTTCAATAGCTTCTAAGCGTGCTTTTGCTCTTTTTAAAGTTAAATTAGCTTCAATAGCTTGTTTTCGACCGTTCGCTTGAGATAGCTTAGTTTGAGCCATCTGAAAAGTTTCTTGAGCATCTTGCAAATTTATTTCATTAGCTTTTTCTGCTTCATTTACCAAAATTGTCATTTGATTGTTGTCTATCATAGCAAAACCACCCATTAATGCCATAGTAGACCATTTTTCATTAAGTCGTATTTTTATAATACCTATATCTAAGGCTGTTAAAAGTGGTGCATGGTTAGGTAATATACCAATTCGACCACTGTTTGTAGATAAAATAATTTCTTGTACTTCAGAATTCCAAACAATTCGATTTGGAGCCATTACACGAAGATTTAGGGTCATGTTTTATTAATTCTCCACTTGTAAGGTTGCAGCCTTTGCAGTAGCTTCATCAATATTACCTACTAAATAAAAAGCTTGCTCAGGAAAACTATCTAATTCTCCAGAAAGAATCATTTGAAAACCTTTAATAGTTTCAATAAGACTAACATATTTACCTGGAGAACCTGTAAATACTTCTGCTACGAAAAACGGTTGTGATAAAAAACGCTCAATTTTTCGTGCTCTTGCTACAGTTAATCTGTCTTCTTCTGATAATTCATCAAGTCCAAGAATAGCTATAATATCTTGTAATTCTTTATAGCGTTGTAATGTCTGCTTAACTCCTTGAGCTGTTTCATAATGCTCTTCACCTACAATCCAAGGTTGAAGCATAGTAGAAGTTGAATCTAAAGGATCTACTGCTGGATAAATACCTTTAGATGCTAATCCTCTTGATAACACAGTAGTTGCATCTAAATGTGCAAAAGTTGTAGCAGGAGCTGGGTCAGTTAAGTCATCTGCAGGTACATAAACTGCTTGAATTGAAGTAATAGAGCCTTCTTTTGTTGAAGTTATTCTTTCTTGTAAAGTACCCATTTCTGTACTTAAAGTTGGTTGATAACCTACAGCAGATGGCATTCTACCTAATAAAGCAGATACTTCTGAGCCGGCTTGAACAAAACGAAAAATATTATCAATAAATAAAAGTACATCTTGTTTATTAACATCTCTAAAATATTCGGCCATTGTTAAAGCAGTTAAGCCTACTCTCATACGAGCTCCAGGTGGCTCATTCATTTGACCATAAACCAAAGCTACTTTTGATTCTGAAATATTTTCTTCATTAATTACTTTTGACTCTTTCATTTCCATGTAAAGATCATTTCCTTCACGAGTACGTTCCCCTACTCCACCAAATACAGATACACCACCATGTGCTTTAGCAATGTTATTAATTAATTCCATAATAAGTACGGTTTTTCCTACACCAGCTCCTCCAAACAATCCAATTTTTCCACCACGTCGATAAGGAGCTAAAAGATCTACTACTTTAATTCCTGTTTCAAAAATAGATAATTTAGTATCTAATTGTGTAAAAGCCGGAGCAGATCTATGAATCGGAAAAGTTGTACTAGCATCTACAGGACCAAGATTATCTACAGTTTCTCCTAGAACGTTAAAAATACGTCCAAGAGTAGCTTCCCCAACTGGAACACTCAAAGGAGCTCCTGTATCAATAACTTGCATTCCTCTCATTAAACCATCTGTCGCACTCATAGCAACAGCTCGAACCTTATTATTTCCTAATAATTGCTGTACCTCACAAGTAACATTAATTTCTTGACCTGCTGTATTTTGACCCTTAACTATTAAAGAATTATAAATATTAGGCATTTTACCTGGAGAAAAAGTAACATCTAATACGGGACCAATAATTTGAGTAATACGTCCTATATTTTTAGCAATAAGTGTTGAAGTACCAAAAGTGCGAGAATCTGTTTTCATAAAATTTAGAAGTAATAAATTAGTTGCTGATTATATTGAAAAAATATTTAGTATCAACTCGATCATTTAATTATTGAAGAAAAAAATTACTTTCAATTAATTCTTATATATAGATATAAGTATATGAATAGATATAAGTATATGAAATAAAAAAAATTAAAAAGTATAAGAAATAAAAAAATAAATTAAATTATTAAATTAGGTAATAGTTTATTTTTTTATTTCTTACTATGTTTTTAATTCAATCTTATTTTTATTAATTAGTTTAACATTCAAAAGATTATTAGGTCAATGCTTATACAAATAAAACTTATTTACTAAAAATAATCTGAGTTGCATCAAATGTAAAAAATACTATACAATGATACTGTTTTGTTATAGTAAAATAACTTTGTCTAAAAACAGACAAAATTAAATACCAAAGATGTTTTTTTATAAGATTAAAAAAACTTATTTGTCGAGCAGACCTCATCCTTGCAAGAGTTATCAATTGAGTTGTCGGGAGGGACCTATGTCACCACAAACGGAGACTAAAGCAGGTGTTGGATTTAAAGCTGGTGTTAAAGATTACAGATTAACTTATTACACTCCAGATTATCAGACTAAAGAAACTGATATTTTAGCAGCATTTCGAATGACTCCTCAACCAGGAGTACCCGCTGAAGAGGCAGGAGCTGCAGTAGCTGCGGAATCTTCCACTGGTACATGGACCACTGTTTGGACTGACGGACTTACCAGTCTTGATCGTTATAAAGGACGATGCTATGATCTTGAAGCAGTTCCTGGAGAAGAGAATCAATATATTGCTTATGTTGCTTACCCATTAGATCTATTTGAAGAAGGTTCTGTTACTAATTTATTTACTTCTATTGTTGGTAATGTTTTTGGATTTAAAGCTTTACGAGCTTTACGTCTAGAAGATTTACGTATTCCTCCAGCTTATTCCAAAACTTTCCAAGGCCCACCTCATGGTATTCAAGTTGAAAGAGATAAATTAAATAAATATGGTCGTCCATTATTAGGATGTACTATTAAGCCAAAATTGGGTTTATCTGCTAAAAACTATGGTAGAGCTGTATATGAATGTCTTCGTGGTGGACTTGATTTCACAAAAGATGATGAAAACGTAAATTCTCAACCTTTTATGCGTTGGAGAGACCGTTTCTTATTTGTAGCTGAAGCTATTTACAAATCTCAAGCTGAAACAGGTGAAATTAAAGGACATTATTTAAATGCTACCGCAGGTACATGTGAAGAAATGATGAAAAGAGCTCAATTTGCTAGAGAGCTAGGCATGCCTATTGTTATGCACGACTATTTAACAGGTGGTTTTACTGCAAATACTAGTTTGGCTCATTACTGTCGTGATAATGGCTTGCTTCTTCATATTCACCGCGCAATGCATGCAGTTATTGATCGACAAAAAAATCATGGTATGCATTTCCGTGTATTAGCTAAAGCATTGCGTTTATCCGGTGGAGACCATATTCACGCTGGTACTGTAGTAGGTAAACTTGAAGGAGAACGTCAAGTAACTTTAGGGTTTGTTGATCTACTTCGTGATGATTATATTGAGAAAGATAGAAGCCGTGGTATTTATTTCACTCAAGACTGGGTTTCTTTACCAGGTGTTTTACCTGTAGCTTCTGGTGGTATTCATGTTTGGCATATGCCAGCATTAACTGAAATCTTTGGAGATGATTCTGTATTACAGTTTGGTGGAGGAACTTTAGGTCACCCTTGGGGTAATGCACCTGGAGCAGTTGCTAATAGAGTTGCCTTAGAAGCTTGTGTACAAGCTCGTAATGAAGGACGTGATCTTGCTCGCGAAGGTAATGAAATTATTCGTGAAGCTACTAAATGGAGTCCTGAATTAGCTGCAGCTTGTGAAGTTTGGAAAGAAATTAAATTTGAGTTTGATACAATTGATACTCTATAATTTAATTTTTTTTCTTTGACTTTTATTTCTGTCAAAGTAAGTTTTTAAATTTAGTAAAATAAAAAATATCTAATTAATAATAAGTAGAAAAAAACCTATAGGTTTTTTTCTACTTATTATTAATTAGATATTTTAATTTGTTTTTTGAAGGTTTTGTAGCTCAGTGGATTAGAGCGTATGGTTCCGAACCATGAAGTCAAGGGTTCAAATCCCTTCTAAACCATTAAATAAAAAAAAATTCTTTTAATTAGTTTTTCTTTATTTGTATTAAACTTTAATTATATATTATGTTAGATAAAAAAAAATTAATATTATTGATTATTAAAAAATATTAATTATATAAAATATATATTCACTATTAATGTGAAAAAATTAAATAAAAACTACTAACATGTCTTTAATGAATTGGTTTGAAGATAAACGCCGATTTGGTGGCTTAATTGGAGCTTCTATTGAAAAAGCTACAAAAGGATATATTCTTAATGAAAGAAAAAGACTTAAAGTTAACACTACTAACGGACTATGGACTCGACGTGATAATTGTGAAAATATTCTTTATGTTAGATTTTTGAAACAAAACAAATCTATTTGTGAAGAGTGTGGATATCATTTACAAATAGGCAGTACAGAAAGAATTGAACTTTTAATTGATCGTGGAACCTGGCAGCCTATGGATGAAGATATGGTTGCTCGAGATGTTCTCAAATTTTCTGATGAAGATTCTTATAAAAGTCGTGTTATTTTTTATCAAAAAAGAACTGGTTTAACTGATGCTATTCAAACAGGTATAGGCAAATTAAATAAAAATTTAATTGCTCTTGGAGTTATGGAGTTTCAATTTATGGGAGGAAGTATGGGTTCTGTAGTAGGTGAAAAAATAACCCGTCTTATTGAATATGCTACTGAAAAATCTATGCCATTAATTATTGTATGCTCTTCTGGAGGAGCACGAATGCAAGAAGGAACATTAAGCTTAATGCAAATGGCTAAAATTTCATCTGTTTTACAAATTCATCAAGCTAAAAAAAAATTCCTTTATATAGCTATTCTTACATATCCTACAACCGGTGGAGTTACTGCTAGTTTTGGTATGTTAGGAGATATAATTATTGCTGAACCTAAAGCATATATTGCATTTGCTGGTAAAAGAGTAATTGAACAAACATTACGTCAAAAAATACCATATGGTTTTCAAGTTGCTGAATCTTTATTTGATCATGGTTTACTTGATTTAATTGTTCCACGTAACCTTCTAAAAGGAGTTTTAGGTAAAATATTTGAACTTTATGGTTTAGCTGCTTATAAAGAGCATAATAATTCTTTTTTTTAATTTAATATTTGTTTTATGAATTTCTTTTTTTTAATAAAAATTTTAATTAAATTTTTTTTATTCTTTTTAAATGTTATAATTTTTGTATAGATGCTAAAATTTTATATATTAATGTAACTACTTTATTTAAATTTTAATTAAAATTGTAATATTTATTTATTTTTAAGTTAAGATTAAAAAATTTTTAAGTAATTATAAAAAAATATATTAACATCTTTTTTAGAAAAACGGTATAATTAACTTTCTTATTTTTTTATAACTATTTTTTCTACAAATAATATTATTTATTAAAGGTAATTTTTTTATGACAGCTTCTTATTTACCTTCGATTTTCGTTCCTCTAATAGGTCTAGTTTTTCCAGCAATTACAATGGCTTCTTTATTTATATATATTGAACAAGACGAAATAATCTAAAATTTTTATTAAAAAACTAATAAAAATTTTAGATTATTCTTATATTTCGTCTATTTATTAACTTTTAAATTTCTACAATTTCTACTTTTTAATCAAATTTCAATTAATAAATATATATATATATCTATATATAAATCTGTATATAGATATATATATAAATAAAAATGACAAATTCTAATTATAAAAAACCTATATAAAAAAAATTAATATAGTTTTTTATTCGATTCAAATAAAATAAAAAACTATATTAATTTAATATATAAAAAATTTAGTTTTGTTTTTTTTTTTGCTAGTTATCCTATATATTTCATAAATTTTTGGAGATGTCACTATGAAGCGTGAATCTGAATGGCTTTGGGTAGAGCCTATAATAGGATCTCGAAGAATCAGTAATTTTTGTTGGGCATTTATTCTTTTATTTGGTGCATTCGGATTTTTTTCCGTAGGATTTTCCAGTTATTTTGGTAAAGATTTAATACCTTTCTTATCATCTCAACAAATTCTTTTTGTACCTCAAGGGGTTGTAATGTGTTTTTATGGTATTGCAGGGTTATTTCTTAGTTTTTATTTATGGTGCACGATTTTATGGAATGTAGGTAGTGGTTATAATAAATTTGATAAAAAAGAAAAAATTGTTTCTTTATTTCGTTGGGGATTTCCTGGGAAAAATCGGCGTATTTATATTAATTTCTTTATGAAAGATATACAAGGAATACGTATGGAAGTTCAAGAAGGTATTTATCCTCGGCGTATTCTCTATATGAAAATAAAAGGTCAACAAGATATTCCTTTAACACGCTTCGGGGAAAAATTTACTTTGAGAGAAATTGAAGAAAAAGCTGCAGAATTAGCTAGATTTTTACGTGTATCTATAGAAGGACTTTAAAATTAAAAATAAAAAAAAATTTAAAATAATTTTAAATTTGTCTAATTAATATAGAATAAAAAAACTTTAATATTGTTTTTTTCTGTTTTAGCAAATCTTAATTAAATAGTATTTATGAAATCTTATTACGTGCAATTCTATTTTTGGTTATCAAAAACTCCATACCGTTCTTTGGAAAGAGCTTATAAAACAAGCAAAAAAATACAATATATAAAAAAAGATTATTTTTCTTATAAAAATAAGAATTTGTCTTCAAGACGGTCTTGGCAAGCCATAATGTTATATATAAATACAAATTTAAATAACTATGTATTTATAATATATTGCAGTCTTTTAGAATATAAAATTAGTTTATTTGTTTTAAGCATTATAAATAATTTAGTCTTAACTATATCAAATTTTTTTAATTCTTTTTTTTCTAAAGTTACTAATTATTTTCTAGTTTTTATTAAATTTATTCCACAATTTTTAATGTTTCCACAGTTTTATTTTTTTTCTTTTTGGAAAAATATTCTAAATTTTTTTTTTTTTTTTCACCCAAAAACTTTCTAAAGAAAATTGAAAATAAAATAGACAAAATTAAAATTAATTGTAAAAAAAAAATTATTAAAATTAAAACTTCTTTTATTTTAACTAATTTAGTAAGAAAAGATTCAAAAAAAATTGAACAAATGAATAAAAAATTAGCTTGGATTGAAGCTAGTTTAAATGACTTAGATACATGGAAGCATTATTATTCTTTTTCTTTTTTTTCTTTTGAAAAAAAAAATTTAGAAAACACTTTATATTTTCTAGATTTTGAAAAAATTGATGTTACTACAGCGGCTTATGAATCTATAGGTCTTGTACCTCGTTCAATAACTCGTACTTTGTCTGGATTTCAAGCAGAATTAACAGGACAATCAACTTCATTAGTTCTTCAAGATTTTCAAATATCTCGCTATCAGGCATTGGCTTCTGTACAATATATGTTATTTTTATTTTCTTTTCCGTGGGGATTTTCTATTTTATTCAAAATTTGGTTTTTAGAGCCTTGGCTCAAAAATTGGTGGAATACTTATCAATTTCAAATTTTTCTTAATTCTTTTCAACAAGAAATAGCATTGAAAAGACTTCAAGAGATAGAAGAACTTACTTGGTTAGATAAAGTAATGGTAAATTCTTTGAAAGAAATAAAATCACATGATCTTAATATAGAAATTCATCAAAAAACAATTCAGTTAGTCAAAATATATAATGAAAATAGTTTAAATACTCTTTTACAGTTATTAACAGACATTATTTATTTTATTATTTTAAGCGCTGTTTTTATCTTAGGTAAAAAAAGACTAGCTATTTTAAATTCTTGGATTCAAGAATTATTTTATAGTTTAAGTGATACAATGAAAGCTTTTTTTATTCTTTTATTAACAGATTTATGTATTGGATTTCATTCACCTCATGGTTGGGAAATAGTTATAGGTTCTTTTTTAGAACATTTGGGGTTTGCCCATAATAAACATATAATATCTTGTTTTGTTTCAACTTTTCCAGTCATTTTAGATACTGTTTTTAAATATTGGATTTTTCGGCATTTAAACCGTATATCTCCTTCTATCGTAGCAACTTATCATACAATGAATGAATAAAAAATAAACATTTAATTATAAAATAATTTGTTAATTATTAGTTAGTTTTTTGATTACTAATGTAGAGTAGAATATTTTTGATTTATGATCTTCATTATTATTATAATGAGCAGAATTATAAATAAGGATCACTAGTTTAGCTAAGTATCCTGCTAATGAATTTTTTGGAAGAGAATAATTGAACTATGCAGAACAAAAATATTAATCACTGGATAAAAAAGTGCGTGATTCGATCGATTTCGATCATAATCTTGATGAAAATGATAGCTTGGCCATCTATTTCCGAAGCATATCCAATTTTTGCACAACAAGCATATGAAGACCCTCGAGAAGCAACCGGTCGTATTGTATGTGCTAATTGTCATTTAGCTAAAAAACCCGTAGATATTGAAGTTCCTCAATCTATATTACCAGATACTGTATTTGAGGCTGTTGTTAAAATTCCTTACGATACACAAATCAAACAAGTTCTTGCTAATGGTAAAAAAGGAGCATTAAATGTAGGAGCTGTACTTATTTTACCCAAAGGATTTGAATTAGCTCCTTCAGATCGTATTCCTCCAGAAATGAAAGAGAAAATAGGTAATCTTTATTTTCAATCTTATAGTTCTGATAAAAAAAATATTATTGTAATAGGTCCTATTTCGGGTAAAAAATATAGTGAAATTATATTTCCTATTCTTTCACCAGATCCTGCTGTTAATAAAGAAACAAATTTTCTAAAATATCCTATATACTTAGGTGCTAATAGAGGAAGAGGACAAATTTATCCGGATGGAAGTAAGAGTAATAATACTGTTTATAATTCATCGATTACAGGTAAAGTAAGTAAAATTTTACGTAGAGAAAAAGGTGGTTATGAAATAACTATTGATAGTTTAGATGGTCGCCAAGTTGTAGATATTGTACCTTCAGGACCAGAACTTATTATTTCAGAAGGTGAATTAATTCAAGCAGATCAACCTTTAACAAATAATCCTAATGTGGGTGGTTTTGGCCAAGGAGATGCAGAAATAGTACTTCAGGATCAATTACGTATTCAAGGTCTTTTATTCTTTTTTGCATCCGTTATATTAGCACAAATATTCTTAGTACTTAAAAAGAAACAATTTGAAAAAGTTCAATTAGCAGAAATGAATTTTTAATTTTTTAATAAAAAATTAAATTAAAGCGTTTGATTAATAGAATTCTTTTCTATTATGGATGATCATTATAATGAAATTCAATTTAGGTTTTTTATGTTTATATAATATGATAATCATTTCTTTAGAAATCGAATATTTTGAATATTATTATCTTTTTCCTTTATTAAAAGAAATGTTAAATTATCATGGATATACATTAAAATTAAATTATTTAAAAAATTTGACTCAACAAGCATTAATAAACACATATCAATTAACTAAATGGGGGGAAAGGTTTCATAAATATTATAATAAATTCTACTATAATATCTATTTTTTTATGATTCTAAAAAAAAAAAATCAAAAATTAAAAAAAAGTATATATAATCAATATATATATGAAAATAGAAATAAAAAATTACCAAAAAAATCTTTTTTGTATTTGATTTTTAAATTAATTATATCTTATAAAAAATGGAAAGCTGATGAACTATACATAAAAATGGCTCATATTGCTTATTGTGAAAATATAATAGATTTTCCGATTAAACTTTTTAAAATGGCTCGTTTTGAAAAACAAATTTCTTTTTTTTTTATTTCTATTTTTAAGATGTAAATAAAAAAATATAGGTATATTTTTGTATTTATTATATTATTTATATTAATATTCTAAATTTTTTATTATAAAAAAAAATTAGAATAATAAAAAAATGAGTTATTGTTTTACTAAATTGAAAAGATACTATAAAATTTATTGCATAAAATTTATAGTATCTTTTCAATTTTATTATTATTTAAATAACAAAATTTTTAAAAAATTTTGTTCAATTAAATTTATTTTTTTATTTTTTATTATATTTTTTATTATAATTTATTCATTTTATGAATAATTTATAATAATTTATATATATATTAAAAAATTAAATTATTATAACGATGAGCCTAATCCAGAGTATGAGCCATAAAAAAAGATACCCACTAAACCAATTACAAGAGTACCAAATACAGTACCTATTAACCATAAAGGAATTCTTCCGGTGGTATTTGCCATTTATCTTATACTCCTTTTTTAATTTCATTTTTAGTTATAACTTAAACAAAAAAAGAACAGTTATAAATATTAAATTTTAAATTCATTCCAAATAAGGCAAAAGAATTTCTGTTCTAATTAATTAAAAAAATAATTAGAAAATAAAACAGCTAATACAAAAATCAATAACAAACCCCAATAGAGGCTAGTACGATTTAATTCTACACTTTGTTTGTTTGGGTTTGGTTGTGTCATATCTTTACATTTTAAATAAAGTTTATTATTCAAATTTATCGTTGAATAAATTGCATTGCTGAAATTGATCCTAGAAAAAAAACTGTAGGTATAGCTAGTCCGTGAACGGCCAACCACCTAACTGTAAAAATTGGATAAGTTCTATCTATAGTCATTGATACCTCCTAAAAAGATCTAGTAAATTCATCAACTTGTTCTAGTGAATTAAAACGACCAGTAATTAAAGGAACTTCTTGTCGGCTTTCTGTAAAATATTCATTTGGCCGAGGGCTTCCAAAAACGTCATAAGCCAAACCTGTACTAACAAATAGCCAACCTGCGATAAACAAAGATGGTATAGTTATGCTGTGGATTACCCAATATCGAATACTGGTAATAATATCAGCAAAAGGGCGTTCTCCTGTATTTCCAGACATGCTTAACTCCATATATATTTTGTAAAGGCTGGAAAAATTCCATAAAAGATTAAATCTAAAAAATTTTATAAAATATAGATTTTTTTTTAGCCTAGTTAGATTATCATTATTATACCGAAGGTATTTTTGAAGCATACTAAATCAGTATATCTAGGGTTGTTTTAACGCAGCAAGACAAATAAAATAAAAAGATGTAAAAAAATTTAAAGTTTTTTAAATTTTTTAGTCAATTTAATTAATTTTTCATAAAATGATTAATTTATTATGTAAAATATAAAACCTTTTTTAGTATATTATACTAATTTAAATTATTAAAGTTTTATAAATGAAATTAAAAATAAAATTAACTATTATAAATAATAAATACTTTTAGTAGAAATTAATATACTTATATAATAAATAAAAAACAAATTATTTTTTATTAATTAAACTATCAATATAAAGTGTTATTAATATAATTAGTTAAATTTTAATTAAAATTTTATAGAAAATAGAAATCATCCGAAATAAAAATAAAATAGTGGCAAAATTAGTTAAATCTGCTACTATAAAAAAAGCATTGAAAAAATAAAGTCAATGTTATATTTATAATTATTAAAAGTATTTTCAATTAATAAAATTTTAATTCATAAAGAATTTAGGTAATTGTTTTACAAAAGATGTATACTAAATTTGTTATATTATCATTAGGATTTTTCTCATGCTTACTATAATCAGTTATTTTCTATTTTTGTTTGCTGCTTTATTTTTAGCTTTAGTTTTATTTATTGGTTTAAATAAAATACAACTTATCTAAGAAATTCTAAAAAAGGTAACTTTTAAGGTCCCATCAATTTCATTGTATTTCTCGAATAAATTTTGAGATTAATAATAAATTTAGTTAGTTTCTAACTTAAATATTATTTTAGTTAAATAAAAAATGGTTGAAGCATTGCTATCTGGAATTGTACTAGGGTTAATTCCAATAACTTTAGCTGGATTGTTTGTAACCGCTTACTTACAATATCGACGTGGTGATCAATTAGATCTTTAATTCAGAATTTATTTCAAAATATTTTCACAATCACGCTCTGTAGGATTTGAACCTACGACATCAGGTTTTGGAGACCTGCGTTCTACCGGGCTGAACTAAGAGCGCTTATTTCAAATAAAATTTTTAATAATAACAAATAATATTTTAATTTTTATTTATTTATAAAAAGAAAAAAAGTAGTTTAATATTACTAATTTACTTTAAAGTAGAATTTTATTATATATATATTTTCGGGTAGGGATGACAGGATTCGAACCTGCGACATTTTGTACCCAAAACAAACGCGCTACCAAACTGCGCTACATCCCTCCCATAATTAATTATTATTTTATAACTAATTGTATCTTATTTATTAAGTTTTTCCTATACTTTTTATTAATTTATCAATTATATTTTTAATAAAATTTAAATAAAATTATTAAAATTATTTTATTTGAAAAATAGATATAAAATGTAGATAAATTTTATATATATAGTTTATATATATAGTGGTTATTGTTTTTATGTAAATAAAAAATTATATATAAATATTATTTTTTCTTCATAAAAAAAATATCATTTAAGATAAAATAACTTTAATTAAATAAAAAAATATAAAGTAAATTTTTAATTTATTTGTTTTTTCTTAAAAAATTTAATTAATTATTTTATTATATAAAAAAATTATAAGAAATAGAACAAACTTTATTAGTTTATTTAAAATTTTATAAATATGTATTATAAGGAGACCTACAATGCAAGATGTAAAAACGTATCTTTCTACAGCACCCGTATTAGCTACTCTATGGTTCGGATTTTTAGCTGGTTTATTAATAGAAATTAATCGTTTCTTTCCAGATGCTTTAATTCTTCCTGTTTTTTAAATAAAATAGACTTTCATATAAAAAAAAATTTATATTATAAATAATAATAATTTTTTTAGTTTTTTATTATTATTATAATTCGCTAAAAAATTTAAATTTAATTGCTAATTTTTTTAAATATATTTTATAAATTTTAGAGATTTAATATTCGAGATAAATAGTATTATGGCTAAAAATAAAGATGTAAGAGTAACAATTACTTTAGAATGTACTAATTGTGCTCAAAACAATGAAAAAAAAAAATTAGGTATTTCTAGATATACTACTCAAAAAAACCGTCGTAATACGCCTATTCGATTAGAATTAAACAAATTTTGTTCTTATTGTAATAAGCATACTATTCACAAAGAAATAAAAAAATAAATAGTTTTTATGAAACAAGCTATAAATAAATCTAAGCGATCTTCTCGTAGACGTTTACCACCGATTAGATCAGGTGAAATTATTGATTATAAAAATATAAATTTACTTCGTAGATTTATTAGTGAACAAGGAAAAATTTTATCTAGACGAATGAATAGATTAACTTCAAAACAACAGCGTTTAATGACTATTGCTATTAAAAGAGCTCGTGTTTTAGCTTTATTACCTTTTCTAAATAATGAAAATTAATTTAAATTTTTGATTTATTGTTGCTAAAGTTTTCTATATTTTCAATAATTTTTTTAATAATTTATTAACTTCCCTGGAGGAATTAGTTTCCAGGGAAGGATTTTTATTTAATCTTTTTTTTCATTTCTTTATTATTCACTAACTTTTTTTAATATTGTAAAAAAACAATTGTAATCTAGTAAAGCTATTTGCGCAAGCATTTTTCGATTCAAAAGTACTTGATTCTGATATAAATTTTGAATTAATTTGTTATAAGAAATTCCATTATTTCGGGATGCTGCGTTAATCCGAGTAATCCATAAGCGACGAAGATCTCTTTTTCGTTTATTTCTATCTCGATAAGAAGAAGCTAAAGCTCGCATTCCTTGCTGATTGGCTGTCCGAAATAGTTTTGAATGAGCGCCCTGAAATCCTGCTGTAAGTGTAAAAATATTTTTTCGTCGTTTTCGAGCTACATATCCACGTTTAACTCTAGTCATTAATGTCTACTCTCATAAATTACTGATTGATTTTAATTAAGGAATAAAAAAATAATCTTTTTTTATTTATTTTTTATTATTATTTTTCTTATTAATAGAAAAGTTAAATGAAAAATAAAAGTAACAAATTTAATTTTATTGATTATATTTTCTAAAAATTTGTTTGAAATAAAAAAATAAAAACGAAATATATATATATTTGATTTAATTATTACTATTTTTTTAATCATAAAAAAATAAATATATATATACATCTTTAGATACATAAAATTATTTTTTTAATTTTTGATAAAAAAAAGCTGACTTTTCTAGTGTAGAAAGTAAAAATTCTAATGGCTTTTGCTACTTTAACCTTCCTAACCATAATTTATTCAAGTTAAAAACCTTCTTATTCACAAAAGAATAGGACCTTGAAATAAGAAAAATAATGGATTCCATTGTTTCTATGACTTTTTCTTCAACGGTGAGGTCCTTTCTATATACCGGAGCTTTGTAAATTTAAAAAATGTTATTTGTAATTTATATAATTTTCAAATTTTAGCTTTATTTGATTAACTAAATAAAAAAAGTATTAAAATCAAAAACTTTTTTATCTAGTAACGATATGTTATTTTGATAGTTTGCTGGGCAGCTGACCTTATTAATCCGTTTTTGCAATCATACAATTATTCCATAATAAACTTTATTATTGTATTTTTTTTCGCTTAACACATTTGTAATTAAATCAATAGTATTGAAAATTTGCTTTTTTATCTTACATTAAAGTAATTGGATTTGCACCAATAAAAGCCATAAATTTCATTTATTTATTAAATAAATAATAGATTAGTAATTTGTTAAAATAAAAAAAGTTCGTCTGCTATACTGAACTTTTTTATTCTTTATAATTTTATAATCATAACAAGTCGCACATACACTCTAGTACAAACTCCTCTTCGTTGAGGACATCCGCAAAGGGCTGGAGATTTTGTTCTATTTTCTATTGGTTGTCTTCGATTTCTAATTAATTGTTGAATAGTAGGCATTTTAAATTATATGCAGAATTTATTGGTTTAAATTAATTTTAACCAGGAAAATATAATCTAAATTTTTTTATTTATTTAAATATATATATCAAACAGATTTTAAATTTAGTTTTAAATTAAAAAAAAATTTATTTAAAAATTTAACTATTTTCTATAGCTACAAGATCCACAATGCCATAAATTTTTGCTTCTTTTGCTGACATAAAAACATCTCTTTCCATATCTTCAGAAATAACCCATAAAGGTTTACCTATTCTTTGTACATAAACTCGAGTAATGTAATCACGAAGTTTTAGTACTTCTTCTGCTTCCATCATACATTCACCTGCTTGTCCATCATAATAAGAACTAGCAGGTTGATGAATCATTACCCTAATTATAAAATCTGATATAAAAAATTGTATGAACTGTACAAGCATTTTTTATATTGTATACAGCTCTAAAAATAAAATAATAAAATATGTTTTGAAAAAATATAGATTTATTTCAATAAAATATTTTTTAATATAATTAACTATTTTAAATTTTATATACCATTTTTCTTTTGTTAAATACTATTATGGTTCTATTGTTTTATATTTTTTTTCATAAAACAATGCCAAAGTTTTTTTTTAATATAGTTAAATTTTAATTTAACTAAAATTTAAAATTTGTATTTTTATATTTTCTAATTAATAAAAAGGTAAAGAAAATTATATTTATAACACTGAAATAAATAAAAAATTTTAATTAATTATCTTGATATTAAACTTTCTTTTAAGATTATTTTATCAAGCTTTTTATGTCATGCTATTATTACCTTCTATGAGGCGTATACATCTTTTTACTAATTAAAAAAAAGCAAATATTGGCGCAAAGCGTGAGGTAACGCTATACGTTTAGTAATTTCACCCCCAGTTAAAATAAATGATCCCATCGAAGCCGCTAATCCCATACAAATTGTATGAACATCTGGAACTACGAATTGCATAGCATCGTAAACAGATATTCCAGCTAGAACAGCTCCACCAGGAGAATTAATATATAAATACATATCTTTACTTTCATCTTCTCCATTTAAATACATCATAATTCCAATGAGTTGATTTGCAATTTCATCGTCTACATGTTGACCTAAAAAAAGTAATCTTTCCCGATAAAGTCGATTGTTATAATAAAATTTAATAAGTTATTTTTTTTATATAACTGTACTAGCTTTTTTATTTGCCCAATACAGTTTAAGCAGTTGAAAAAATATTATTTGTTTTTTTAGTTTTTTATAAAAATTTGAATATTTTATATTTTTTTTCATAAATATTTTAAATTATTATCATAACTTTGTTTAATAGTCTAAGTTCGTTTTTTATATACTTAGTGAACAGCATATTAAACAATTCATTCTTTAATATATTTATCAAATAATCTATTTATCTATTTTTTTTTATTTAAAATAGTTTCGTATTTTATATCTTCTTTTTTTTACAAACGGTTTTTAGTAATATCTTTAGGTTTATAATCTACTTCAGTAAAAATTAGTTAAGTCTTATCTACATATAAAAGTAAGCCTATTGTTTTTTTTACTTTTTAGCAATTTTCAAAATAAAATTTTCAATTATTAAATTTAACTAAATTTTTAATTTAAATCTTTAACGAAGTTTAAATCTTTATTTTTTGTTTCACTAACCATAGAAAAGATGACTAATCTTTTTTACTTAATAAATTTTATTAAGATATTATTTCATGCTATTAAAGCTTTAATAATTTATTAAGTTTAAAATGAAATAAAAACATCTAGATTATATTAAATAAATAAAAGATGATGGATAATTTCCATATAACCAAATATGTTTAATAAACGCACTATACGTCGATCCAAACAGCATCTTCTTCTCCTGGAAGCCTAAAAGGCACTTTTGGAACACCAATGGGCATTTTTTTTTATTTAAAATAAATATATAACAGCACTTAAAATGAAAATAGACAAAAAAATAAGTAGCTAACAAATAAAAAATTAGTTTATAATGTTATTAAGAAGATTATATTATATTTTTTTAATAATATTGTCATTATTATATATAATTTAATATATATATTATATATAATTTATAAAAAAAAAAAAATTTATTAAAGTTTAAACTATTTTTATGAGTTTAAAATTTATTTTATTGTAGTATAGTCATTAATTAATGCAAAAAAGTTACGTAGTCTCTAATTCTCTTTGAGAAAGGGGTATTTCCATGGGTTTGCCTTGGTATCGTGTTCATACTGTTGTACTAAACGATCCTGGTCGTTTAATTGCTGTACATTTAATGCATACAGCTTTAGTTTCTGGTTGGGCTGGTTCTATGGCTTTATATGAATTAGCGGTTTTTGATCCTTCTGATCCTATTCTTGACCCAATGTGGAGACAAGGTATGTTTGTTATACCTTTTATGACTCGTTTGGGGATAACAAAATCTTGGGGAGGTTGGAGTATTACTGGAGAAACTGTAAATAACGCAGGTATTTGGAGTTATGAAGGCGTGGCTGCAGTCCATATAATATTATCAGGGTTATTATTTTTAGCAGCAATCTGGCATTGGGTATATTGGGATTTAGAGTTATTTCGTGATGAACGTACAGGAAAACCTTCTTTGGATTTGCCTAAAATTTTTGGGATTCATTTATTTTTATCAGGAGTTCTTTGCTTTGCATTTGGAGCTTTTCATGTAACAGGTCTATTTGGTCCTGGTATATGGGTATCTGATCCTTATGGATTAACTGGAAAAGTACAACCTGTGGTTCCAGCTTGGGGAGCTGAAGGTTTTGATCCTTTTGTTCCAGGAGGAATAGCTTCGCATCATATTGCAGCAGGTATTTTAGGTATATTAGCAGGTTTATTTCATCTTAGTGTTCGTCCCCCTCAACGATTATATAAAGGATTACGTATGGGGAATGTCGAAACTGTTTTATCTAGTAGTATTGCCGCTGTATTTTTTGCTGCTTTTGTTGTCGCTGGGACTATGTGGTATGGTTCTGCTGCAACTCCGGTAGAATTATTTGGTCCTACTCGTTATCAGTGGGATCAAGGATTTTTTCAACAAGAAATAGATCGAAGAATTCGTTCTAGTAAAAATGAAAATCTTAGTTTATCTGAAGCTTGGTCTAAAATTCCAGAAAAATTAGCTTTTTATGATTATATTGGTAATAATCCAGCTAAAGGTGGATTATTTAGAGCAGGTGCTATGGATAATGGAGATGGAATAGCTGTTGGATGGCTAGGCCATGCTGTTTTTAAAGATAGAGAAGGACATGAGCTTTTTGTTCGTCGTATGCCTACTTTTTTCGAAACTTTTCCAGTAGTTCTGGTAGATGAAGAAGGAATTGTTAGAGCTGATGTTCCATTTAGAAGAGCTGAATCTAAATATAGTGTTGAACAAGTTGGTGTAACTGTCGAATTTTATGGTGGTGAACTTAACGGAGTAAGTTTTAGCGATCCAGCTACAGTAAAAAAATATGCTAGACGTGCTCAACTAGGTGAAATTTTTGAATTTGATCGTGCTACTTTAAAATCAGATGGTGTTTTTCGTAGTAGCCCACGAGGTTGGTTTACTTTTGGCCATGCCACATTTGCTCTTCTTTTCTTTTTTGGTCATATTTGGCATGGTGCTAGAACCTTATTTAGAGATGTTTTTGCTGGTATTGATCCAGATCTAGATGCACAAGTAGAATTTGGAGCATTCCAGAAATTAGGAGACCCTACTACTAAAAGACAAATAGTTTAAATTAATTTAATAAGCTTTTTTCTATCTTTTTTAATAATTTTTAATAAAAAAATAAATTTAATTTAATAAAAAAAAATATATATATATAATTATTTTTTTTTTTACTTTTTAAATAAAATATATTTTCAATTAGTACGAAAGCTATCTCCATACTTCTCACTTATAATAAAATCTATGGAAGCATTGGTTTATACATTTTTATTGGTAGGTACTTTAGGAATAATTTTTTTTGCTATTTTTTTTCGTGAACCACCTAAAATTCAAACTAAAGGAAAAAAATAAAATTTTTTAAATTTATTTTATTTTTTATAAAAATAAAGAATTAAGTACCTTCCCTTTAGTTTAGGGAAGGTCTTCAATAATTAACTTAATCTTCATGCTCTTCAAAAGGATCTCTAAGTTCTTTAGAGGGTTGCCCAAAAGCTGTATAAAGAGCATAACCGGTAAAACTCACAAGTGAACACGAGATAAATATAGCGACTAATGTTGCAGTTTCCATTTTTAAGTAATTCCAAAAGAATGGTTTATTTTTAATTAATTTAATTAATATAATAGTATACAAAGTTAACAAATCTCAACTAATGCAATAAAATTTTATGGCTACACAAATTATTGATGATACTCCTAGAACAAAAGGAAAACGAAGTGGTTTAGGAGATATATTAAAACCACTTAACTCAGAATATGGTAAAGTTGCTCCTGGATGGGGCACAACACCTTTAATGGGTATTGCAATGGCATTGTTTGCAATTTTTTTAGTTATTATTCTTGAACTTTATAATTCTTCAGTATTATTAGATGGAGTTCCTGTAAGTTGGTAATACCTTAAAAAGGTTCAATAAAAAAAATTTAAATTTTTTTTATTGAACCTTTTTAAGGTATTATTTTTATTTGCTAACAAAAAATTTTGTTTTATATATTTAAGGTAGTTTAATCGTGTAATCAATTAATTAAAGGAATTTATGGATTATGGGTGTGCGACTTGTTTAGATAAATGAAATTTAGAAATACAAAATAATTTGTTAATCTTAAAAAAAGATTATTTTAATTTATTAAGTGTTATAAATAAAACATTTAAAGCATAAATTTTATATAAAATATTAATAAATATTTTTTATTTAAATTAAACTATGATTAATTTTTTTTTAATTTACTAGTAAAAAGTAAAATTTCGTTACCCAAAAATTTTATTTAATTAAATTTAAAATGGTTACAAAAAAGTATTTACTTGTTATACTTTTTTTTAGTCATCGGAATATAGTAAAAATCTAAAGTTTAGTTATTTTTATTAAATTTTAAACAAGAAAATCTTTATAAAATTGTTATTAATCATATTAATGAAAAAAACAAAATTTAAAGTAAAAGATTACTCAAAAAAGCAGTTGATACAAATAAAGCAAACTTGAGATAAAATAAAAAAAAATTATATATATAAATATATATTTTATTTTTTTATATTTAAGCCGTATGAAAAAAAATATCATTTACGGTTTTTAGAGAAGAAATACATAAAAGTTTATCTATCCCAATAGAGTATATGATTGGTTTGAAGAACGTCTTGAAATTCAAGCAATTGCAGATGATATTACTAGTAAATATGTGCCCCCTCATGTCAATATATTTTATTGTTTAGGAGGTATTACTTTAACTTGTTTTTTAGTGCAGGTAGCAACTGGATTTGCTATGACTTTTTATTATCGTCCAACAGTTACTGAAGCTTTTGCCTCTGTTCAATATATTATGACCGAAGTTAATTTTGGTTGGTTAATCCGCTCAGTTCATCGATGGTCGGCAAGTATGATGGTTTTAATGATGATTTTACATATATTTCGTGTTTATCTAACAGGAGGTTTTAAAAAACCTCGTGAATTAACTTGGGTTACTGGTGTTATTTTAGCAGTATTAACAGTTTCATTTGGTGTAACTGGGTATTCTTTACCTTGGGATCAAATTGGTTATTGGGCTGTTAAAATTGTAACAGGTGTACCTGATGCTATTCCTGTTATAGGATCTCCAATAGTAGAATTATTACGTGGAAGTGTTAGTGTAGGTCAATCTACATTAACTCGTTTTTATAGTTTACATACTTTCGTATTACCCCTTTTAACTGCAGTTTTTATGTTAATGCATTTTTTAATGATCCGCAAACAAGGTATTTCTGGTCCTTTATAAATTATTAGAATATAATTTTAATAAAACTGTATAATATAGTAACTTCTTTATTATTAAAAAAATTACTATAAATCAAAATTATTTATTGCCATAAATTTTTTTTAAAGACTTAGGGTCATAAAAAATTTCTGGATTTTCTATATTTTATTTCAAATTTTTATTTAAATAGAATATATGTTTATTTTTTGAGACAAATTTAATTATGGGAGTGTGTGACTTGAATTAATTATTAAACTTTATAGATTTTTAATCTATCACATTATAAAAAGAAGATGTGTTATTATCCCAAATTACTTCAAAAAAAATGAGAAAATAAAAAACTTGGGTAAAAAAATAAATTTGTTTTAAATAAAATTTTTTCTATGATCTAATAAATTGAAAAAAGGCTTCGTAAAATTTAATAAATAAAAATAAAAATATCTATTACATTTATGTATATTTATTAATATTATATGAATATGATAAAAAAACTACATTCATTTCTTTTGAGTTTTCGAATGTTAAACAATCATGGAAGTAAAAAAAAGGTCTAATGAGAAAAAAGTTAATATATTAACAAGTTAATTTTAAGTAAGTAGATAATTTTAAAATTATTAGAAAGATAATTTTAAAACTATTAGAAAATAAAACTTATGAAAAATAAGACAATCCAAAAATAATATTAATAAAAATGTTAGTTATTATTAAAAAGAAAAAAATATACTTGGATTTTGAACTTTTTTAATGAAACAAAATTATTTAATATATTTAATTTATATACTAAACAACTTAATTAAATAAATTTTAATTTTTGGATTTAAATAAAAATAGTTTGAGTTGGATGAATAAAAAATTCATGTCCAATTCTTTAGGGGGAATATTTTTTTATTAATAACCTATCCTAATAACAAAAAAACCCGACTTAAGTGACCCTATATTACGTGCTAAATTAGCCAAAGGTATGGGACATAATTATTACGGAGAACCTGCTTGGCCTAATGATCTTTTATACATTTTTCCAGTAGTTATTTTAGGTACTATTGCATGTAGTGTAGGTTTAGCTGTTCTAGAACCTTCTATGATTGGTGAACCAGCAAACCCTTTTGCAACTCCTTTGGAAATATTACCTGAATGGTATTTTTTTCCTGTTTTTCAAATACTTCGCACAGTTCCCAATAAATTATTAGGTGTTCTTTTAATGGCTGCAGTACCTGCAGGATTACTAACAGTACCTTTTTTAGAAAATGTAAATAAATTTCAAAACCCTTTTCGTCGTCCAGTAGCAACAACAGTTTTTTTAATTGGTACTGCCGTATCCCTTTGGTTAGGTATTGGAGCAGCTTTACCTATTGATAAATCATTAACTTTAGGTCTTTTTTAAAATAGTAAAATATTAGATTAATTTTTTAGTAACTAATTAATATTTAAAGTAACTTTTCTTTAAATATTAACTAGTTACTAAAAAATTAAAATTATTTAAAATTTCTATAATAAATTTATTAGAGCTTTTTTAGTCCTTTTAATTTTTTCTAATAAATATTTTATTTAATTAAATATTTAAGAAAATTTTAAACAAAAAAAAAGCTAAACTTTAACTATTAATTTAGTTTATTTAATAGAAATTTTTTTATTTATTTCAAATAATATCAAAAATTTTTTACAATATATTTTTATTTTATACACGTCGCTTTTTTGGAGGTCTACATCCATTATGTGGCATAGGAGTTACATCACGAACAAAATTTAAAATAATACCACTCCGACGAATAGCTCGTAAAGCTGTATCTCGTCCTGGGCCAGGGCCACTAATCATAACTTCTGCTTGTTTCATACCTTGATCGATCAAAACGCGAATAGCATTTTCTGCGGCAGTTTGAGCCGCAAAAGGTGTACTTTTTTTCGTACCTTTGAAACCACAAGCACCTGCGGAAGACCAAGAAACAGCTTGTCCCCGTATATCCGTTACAGTAACAATTGTATTGTTAAAAGTTGCTTGAATATGAATAACTCCTTTAGGGATTCTACGTTTACCTTTGCGCAAGCTAATTTTTTTCACTAATTTTGGCATAATTATTATTGTTTATTTATTTCAAAAATTTATTGTATTTTAATATCATATATATTTATTTTCAAATATAATTATATATAAAAAATATTTAAATATATTTTTCATGACTTTTATTAAATTTTTATTTAATAAAAAATTATCCTTGTTTTTGTTTATGTTTTGGATTAGAACAAACTACCATAATTCGTTTTCGTCTACGAATTAATCGACAATTATCGCATATTTTTTTAACAGAAGCACGGACTTTCATTTTTATATTTCCTATTTTCATGTGATTTATAATATAAAAAAAAATTATACTAAGTTTTTTAATTGATTATATTTTTGACATTTTCGATTAAAAAAATAAATTTAACTATTTTGCGATTTAGCACGAAGGCGATAAGTTATTCGTCCTTTAGTTAAGTCATAAGGACTTAATTCTACTTTAACTCGATCTCCTGGTAATATTCTAATATAATTCCGTCTTATTTTTCCCGAAATATGAGTTAAAACTTCACATCCATTGTCTAAACAAACTCGAAACATTGCGTTAGGAAGTGATTCTGTGACTATACCTTCCATATCAATTAAATTTTGTTTCTTCATTAAAGGGAAAATCTCCTTTTTTAAGTTAACTAACGTTGTGAAATATAGTACTAGCTAGTTTTTTTTATTTACAAAGATTTTCCTATGTGAAAGATTTAAATAAAATGTAAATAAATTACCATACATAACATAAAATTTCTCCTCCAATTTGTTTTTCTCTTGCTTCTCGATCCGTCATAATACCTTGAGACGTTGAAAGAATAACAATTCCCATCCCACCTAACACTTTTGGAATTTCTTTATGATTAGAATACATTCTTAAGCCTGGTTTGCTAATACGTCGTAAAGTTGTTATATAAGGTTTTTTTTTTCTTCCTTGATATTTCAAAGTAAAAACTAAAAAATAAATTTTATTTTCTTTATGTTCTCTAAAGTTTTCTATAAAACCTTCTTGTAATAAAATTCTTCCAATATTTCGAGTAATATTAGTGGCTGGTACTTGAACTGTTTTTGTTTTTTCTAAGTTTGCATTTCTTATAGATGTAATCATATTAGCAATAGTATCGTTACTCATGAAAACTCCTTTTTACTATTAATATAAATAAGCTTTTTAATTTATTAAAAAGCTTCTAAGACAAAAAAATAATTTTAGTTTTTTAGAAATTTTTTTGCTAATTTTAAAATGAAAATAATTTAAGATGAAAATAATTAAAATATAAAATATATATATATGTAAAAATAATTATGTACCTAAAAAACGAAATAAATAAAAATAAATAATTTATTTGGAATAATAATATTAAATTTTTTTTATTTAAAAGTTAATGTTCATGTACAAATAAATATATTTAAAATTTTATTAATTTAAATTAGAAAAAAAAAATAAAAAAATTTATGATTTTTAATTTCTATTTATAATACCTCAGGAGCTAATGACACTATTTTAGTAAAATTAGATTCTCTTAATTCTCGTGCAACAGGACCAAAAACACGTGTTCCTTTTGGATTTCCTTCTTGATTAATAACAACAGCAGCATTATCATCAAATTGTATAATAGTTCCATTTTTACGCTTAAGCTCTTTACAAGTTCGTACAACTACTGCTCGGACTATTTCCGATTTTTTTAATGGCATATTTGGTACTGCTTCTTTAACTACGGCGATAATTACATCACCAATATGTGCATATTTGCGATTACTTGCTCCTAAAATTTGTATACACATTAATTTTCGTGCTCCGCTATTGTCAGCTACATTTAAATAAGTTTGAGGTTGAATCATTTTTTTTTAACCCCCCCAAAAAAGTATAAAATTTTAAAATTTAAAGGGGGGAAAGAATTAAGAAATAAAATATTACTAATTTTAATTATTTATATAATTATTGTTTTTTATTTAGCTTTATTAACTAGTTATATTGAATTTTCTTTATTTATTTTTTGTACGGACGTAACAGTAATAAATTGAGTACGTATAGGCATTTTGTATGCTGCAATTCTCATAGCTGCTCTAGCAATAGTTTCTGGTATTCCACTTATTTCATAAAGTATTCTACCTGGCTTAACAACAGATACCCAATATTCTGGTGAGCCTTTTCCTGAACCCATACGTGTTTCTGCAGGTCGCATAGTAATAGGTTTATCTGGAAATATACGTATCCATAATTTTCCACCACGACGTGCATAACGGGTAATTGCTCGTCGTCCGGCTTCTATTTGTCTAGATGTAATCCAAGCTGGTTCAAGGGCTTGAAGAGCAAATTTACCGAAACAAATAGAATTACCTCGAGTAGCTATTCCTTTCATTCGTCCTCTATGTTGTTTACGAAATTTTGTTCTTTTAGGGTCATAGTCGACTTTTTTTGGTCTCTATTTCAAAATCGGACATGAAGGGTTTCTTTCATCCGGCTTCTCATGAATAAAATGATTATAAATTAATTTTTTTATATTTTTTTTATTTTCTTATTTAGTAAAAAAGTTTTATTAAGCTAGTAAAAAAATAAAAATAATTATTATAATAATAATATAAAAATTTTGATAATATTTTATATGAAATTTTCACGGGCGAATATTAACTCATTTATTTTTACTTAAAAAGAATAAGTTATTATTATGTTTTATAGTTTTTTCAAATTTGGTTTTTTTCGCCATCCCATCTAATAATTAAATCTATTTAGTAATTCTTTTGTTTAATTATAGATTACGTCGTTTTCATTACTTTCAAATAAGCGTTTAGGTTTTTTTTTTTTTACAGTGGAGTTTTTTTATTTTATATCATCAAATTTATTAGTCTTTTTTGAGGTAAAACTTTTTTATTAAATTTTATTAAATTAACTATATTAAATTAACTATTAGTAATTAGTAAATATTAGTAAAATGAAATTTTTTTTATGTTTGCTTACACTGTTTTTTCAAGATAATTTTAACCATACGAATTTAATAATATATTATTAAGTTTTTTTTAATTATAAAAAGCTTTTTGCTTCATAAATTTTTTTATGAAAAAGAGTTTAAATGAATATTTTTATTATTTAATAATTCATTTATTGAGTTATTTCAATAGAAAGCAAAGAATTAATTTCCAGTTTATATTGGAATTTATCGAGTTTTTTCTTTCTTATATTGTTGATTTAAAAAACATCGATTTTAACGAGTCGCACACTAAGCATAACAATTTTTTCGAAATGTTAATAAAAATTATAAATAAATCTTTAAAATAATAAAAACAAAAATAAATTTAATAGTAAGATATAAAAAATTAAAATAAATTATTTTTCATCTTGGAATATCCAAATTTTTATTCCTAATACTCCATAAATAGTTTGAGCTGGATAATAACAATAATCGATTTTAGCTCGAAGAGTTTGTAAAGGAACTCTTCCTTCTCTAGCCCATTCTACACGAGCAATTTCAGCTCCATTAAGACGTCCTGCAATTTGTATTTTAATACCTTTTATATTCGTTTTTTTCGCCAATTCAATAGCTTTTTTCATAGTTCTTCTAAAAGCAACTCGACTTTCTAACTGTAAAGCAATATATTCTGCAAGAATATTAGGTTCTCCATACGGCTTTGTTACTTCTGTTAAAATCATACGAAGTTTGCGATCTCCAGGAGTTAAAATACTTTGCACATTAGTTTTTAATTGTTCAATACCGCGACCTCGGTTTTCTACCAATAATGCAGGAAATCCTGTATGTATTTCAACTTGAATTAAATCTGTTTTTCTTTTGATTTCAATACGTGCAATTCCTCCATAATTTGAAGAGTTTCTTATATTTTTGTATACATAATTTTCAATACAATAACGAATTTTTTGATCTTCTTGAAGAAGTTCAGAATAATTTTTTGGCTGTGCAAACCAATAAGAATGATGTTTTTGAGTCACACCAAGCCGAAAACCAAGTGGGTTAATTTTTTGTCCCATGCTTTTTTTCCTTTCTAAATGATATTAGCATAATTCTTTTTATTGACTCCTACTTTTTACGATAATAGTTATATGACAAGTAGGTTTATTTATAGGATATCCTCGTCCTTGAGCTCTGGGTTGGAATCTTTTTAAAACAGTACCTTTATCTACTTTTGCTTCACTTATAATCAAATTAGCTTTATTAATATTCAAATTATTACTTGCATTTGCTGCTGCTGAAGAAATTAATTGTAATATAGGGTAACATGCTCGATACGGCATAAACTCTAATATCATAAGTGCTTGTTCATATGAACGACCCCGGATTTGATTAATTACTCTCCGCGCTTTATGAGAAGACATACGTATATGTTTGGCTAAAGCTCGAGCTTCTAAATTTGATTTGTTATATTTCATTGAACCTTACCTCCTATTAACGACGAGATTTTTTATCACTTTTTGCATGTCCTCGGAAATTTCGTGTAGGTGCAAATTCTCCTAATTTATGACCTATCATACGATCTGTTATATAAATAGGTAAATGTTCTTGTCCATTATGAACAGCAATAGTATGTCCGATCATTGTTGGTACAATAGTAGATGCGCGAGACCAGGTAACTACAATTTTTCTTTCTTTTTTTAAATTAAGATTTTCAATTTTTTTTAGTAAATGGTCAGCTACAAAAGGGCCTTTTTTTAGTGAACGTGTCATTGCCAACTACCTTCTGTTTTTATGTATATTTTTCAATTTTTTTTTATTTAAAAAAAATTTAATTATCCATTTTTACGACGACGTAAAATTAAAGGATCACTATACTTTTTTATTTTTCGAGTTCTTTTTCCAAGTGCAGTACGACCCCACGGGGTTAATGGTTTTTTTCTTCCAATAGGAGCTCGACCTTCACCACCTCCATGAGGGTGATCTATAGGATTCATAACAACTCCTCTTACTCGAGGGCGTTTTCCTAACCATC